ACCTACAGTGATTATTCCCAATAAGCGTCTTTTACGAGATGAAGTTTTTTTTTGTAAAAGATGACCTTTAAATGATTTTCTTCTTAAAAATTTATTGGTTGCTGTTTTTTTATACCTTTTTAAAGCTGACCGTCTTGTTTTACATTTTTTTTTCATAGATCATCAATTTGTTCATAAATTTATTTGATATAATAAATATATCGTTAATAAGTTTAAAATTCAAGCAGACATAGCTAAAAAGGTCATAAAGTGAAGATAAAAAACCAAATTAGGAAATTAAACACAGGTGCATTTGCATTAATAGATAGTCTAGTAAAAAACGGCGGAAAAACTATATTTGGTTATCCTGGTGGTGCGATATTGCCTATATATGATGAATTATATCTTTGGGAAGAAGATAATTTAGTTGAACATATTTTAGTAAGGCATGAACAAGGTGCAGCACATGCAGCAGATGCTTATTCAAGAGCAAGTGGAAAAGTAGGAATATGTTTTGCTACATCAGGTCCCGGTGCTACAAACCTTGTTACAGGTATAGCTACTGCTCATATGGATTCAGTACCTATGTTAGTTATCACAGGACAAGTCGGAAGAGCCTTTATTGGAACTGATGCCTTTCAGGAAGTAGATATTTATAATATCACTAAACCGATTGTAAAATCTTCATATGTAGTTCTAGAAGCAAAAAAAATCCCTCATATTATATCAGAAGCTTTTTATCTAGCTACAAATGGTAGACCTGCTCCTATTTTAATAGATATACCCAAAGATGTGGGACTTGAAGAGATTTTATTTTATACTCCTCTCTATTCCCAATATACAGTTAGATTAAAAAGATATGAATTTTTATTTCAAACTCAATTGGAACAAATTCGATCTTTATTAACATTAATCCGACAATCCTCACAACCGTTATTATATGTCGGAGGTGGGGCAGTATTATCTGAAGCGAAAAATGAATTAACAAATTTAGCTGAAAAATTTGAAATACCTGTAACGACGACTTTAATGGGTAAAGGAGCTTTTCATGAAAATCATAGATTATACCTAGGAATGCTAGGTATGCATGGAACTGCATATTCAAATTTTGCTGTTAGTGAATGTGATCTCTTAATTGCTGTAGGAGCACGTTTTGATGACCGAGTTACTGGAAAACTAGAAGATTTTGCATCTCAGTCACAAATTGTTCAAATTGATATTGATCCCCATGAAGTTGGTAAAAATAAAATACCTCATTTAGCGATTCTTGGTGATATAAAAAAAGTTTTGCGAGAAATTCTTAAACAGTCTAGCTTGATAAAGGCGTATGATCCCACACAAACCAAATTTTGGCGTGAAAGAATATTAAAATGGAAACAAAAACATCCTTTAGTAATTCCAAATGGACCTAACACTTTATCTCCCCAACAAATATTAAATCGAATTGCTGAATTATTACCAAATGCTTTTTATACAACAGATGTAGGGCAGCATCAAATGTGGGCCGCTCAATTTTTACGTTGTAATACTCGAAAATGGATGTCTAGTGCGGGACTAGGGACAATGGGGTATGGTTTACCAGCTGCAATAGGAACACAATTAGCATTTCCTAATTCAAATGTCATTTGTATTACTGGCGATGCCAGTTTTCAAATGAATATACAAGAACTGGGGACTATAGCACAATATAATTTACCAATTAAAATTTTAATTATTAATAATAGATGGCAAGGAATGGTCCGTCAATGGCAGCAATCATTTTATGAAGAAAGATATTCTCATTCTTCAATGAAAGATGGTACGCCTAATTTTATTCAATTAGCTGCCTCTTATGGAATCAAAAGCAAGCTAGTAACTTCCGTAGAAGAATTTTTAGATATAGAACCTTATATAATTTCAAAAAAACACGCTTTACTAATTAATTTTGAAGTAAATGAAACAGAAAATTGCTATCCTATGGTAGCACCAGGAAAAAGTAATTCGCAAATGATAGGACTTAATTTAGAATCTAAAAAAGGCGTTGTCTCATAATGGGCCGAGTTGGATTTGAACCAACGTAGGCATAGCCAACGGATTTACAGTCCGTCCCCTTTAACCACTCGGGCACCGACCCATATTAATAAGATTATATATCTTACTTAATTTTATTTTTAAATGCTTGATCTAGATAGAAGATCAAGCATTTAAAATTTATAAATATGTAGAATACAAAGCTATTCCTAAAGCAGCAATTGTACTACCAATTAAACCACCACTGAAAAAACCTTCAGAAAATTTTTGCCACCCTAGTAATGTATCTAATTCACCAGTTCTTTTGACTTTAGGTAATGACTGATCTTCTGAAGAACTAAGAGTTTGACCTACAAGTTTTACAAGTAAAGCATTATCATATACATCATAACTTACTTGCCCATATATCGATAGTGCAGCTGTTAAGATAAAAACTAAAGTAATTGCAGCAAGTAATCCAGCTGCTAAAGAAGGTAATGTAAATTCTGCTGATCTTAGTGGACCAAATGTATAAAACGGACCAACTAGGAAATAACCATGTGCAAATCCAATTTCTGCTCCTCTAGATAAAGGTGTTAATCCTGGTCTGTAAGCTGGAAGAAGTCGAAGATATGCCCTTGTAAAAGCCGAAGTAGTAATTGGAGTAGCTAAATGACCTACAAAGGGGTCTTGCCTATAAGGCTTAATGAAACTTACCATAATCTTTCTGTGTTTTATATACCAAAATTATTATAACATAGAAATTTTTAAAAATATTTTGAACTGAAAATTTTTATTTTTTATCTTATTCAATTTATTATTATATAATAATAAATAATATTTTAATTTTTAGTAAAGGATAGATTTTACAAATGACAATTACAACATATTATTTAGTTTTATTAATTTTTTCAATTTCAATAGCCTCTGGTTTATTTTTAGGATTAAAACTAATTAAATTAATTTAAAGTATTTTTCTATCTTACTTTTTTGTAAGATAGAAAAATAATAATGACTTATAATGATAAAATTATCTTTTCAAACTTGGTACATACATAGTTTAAGTGTTATAGATTGGTTAGTTTTTATCGAAATTTGTTGGCAATATGCATATCAAACCAAAAGTAAAAAAATAATTAATTTAACAACATCTTTGACAACATTTTTTTTAAGTGGACTTTGTATTTTAACTTGGCATTATTTTTTTAATTCTACAAATTTGATTTGGTTAATAATATTTCAATCTCTTTTAACCTTGTTAGGAAATCTTGGTTTAATGTATAGCAGTAGGAGCTTCTATGATAGAATTTGATGAATCGAACTGGCAAATTAAATTATTAGGCAATAATCAGTTTCAAAATTATTTTATCCCAATTATATTATTATTTGGCGGGATAGGTGCTTACTCTTATGTAGGTTTTTTATCTATTTTCTCTATGAAAACAATACAAAAAGTAGGAATTCCTACTTTTAATGCGCAGACATTTAGTTTATTAAGTTATGGAAGTGCTGCCCTTGTATTAGGGGGGTTTTTACTATTTTCCGTACTATCAAATATAGGTGCTGGATTAATAAAATTTGAAAAGAATAATCAACAGATTACTTTAGCTTTTAAAGGTTACCCAGGAAAAAATGAACGATTATTTTTTTCTTATAATTTTAGAGAATTAAAATCCATAAAAATAGTCTATACTCAATCTCCAGTTCCTAGACAGGGTTTATTTCTTGTTCTTGAAGGCTCTAGAGAAATACCTATATGGTCTGGGCAAGATGTGTCTAAATTTCCGAGGTCTGAATCTTTTATAACAAATCTAGGAATTGAAATGAATTTAAATATAGAAATAGTATATAACAATTAAAAGTCGAAAACTAAAATTGATTAACAAATATCACTTTATATTAAATATTTAAAGAAATTAGAGATACAAATTACGATGCTTAGGGTGGAAAAAATATTTTTTAAGAATTTCTCAATTTTCCACACTTAAAAATTTGTTTTTTCTCAAAAAAACCTACACTAGTGTTCTTAATTTGTAATTAATCTTAATATAAGTTTCTCAATTTTTTGTAATTAATAATAAATAAGCTTATAATATTTTTGTTACTAAAAAAAAGGAATAGTTAGTATATGTCAATTGATTTATTACCAAGTCTTTTTGTACCAATTGTTGGATTAGTCCTTCCTCTTTTTGCCACAATATCATTATTTCTATATATAGAGCGTGAAAATAGAGAAGTTTTTGATCCTTCAACATACAAATTTTAAATTATATTTTTTCAAATATTTAGAATAAAATATTAAATAAATTTAGAGAAAACTTTGAAGTTTTCTCTAAATTTATTTAGTATTTTTATCAATAATTTTTATAGCTTTATAAAAAACTAGTTTATAAAGATGAACCTAAACCAGAGTATGAACCATAAATAAAAATGCCTACAATAGTTATTACTCCTAAACCAGCAATAAAAGCTACGAACCACAAAGGGACACGGCCAGCACTTGCCATAAGAAACTTTCTCCTAAAATTTTAAAATCTTTAATTAATTTAATAAACAAAGAACTTGACTATCTAATAATTAATTAAAGAAATAACTTGAAAATAGAACTGCTAATACGAAAATTAGCAAAAGACCCCAGTATAAAGATGTACGATTTAATTCAACTGGGCTCGAATTTGGGTTAGGGCCTGGGGCATTTGAACTTGACATTATTTTTCTCCTATCGTTGAATAAATTGCATTGAAGTAATACCACCTAAGAAAAAGATTGTTGGTACAGCTAATCCATGAACTGCTAACCAACGAAACGTAAAAATAGGGTATACAACAGGTTGATTTGTGCTTCTTATCATTTTTTCTATAGTCCTTTTGTTAAATCATCTAATTCTTGTTTTGCATTAAAGCGATCATTTACTAAAGGTACTTGTTGTCTATCTTGTGAAAAATATTCGTTTGGTCTTGGAGTACCAAAAACATCATAAGCTAAACCAGTACTAACAAATAACCATCCTGAAACAAAGAGAGAAGGAATTGTGATACTATGAATAATCCAATACCTTACGCTGGTAATAATGTCTGAGAATGGGCGTTCCCCTGTTGAACCCGACATAGAACGATTGAGAAGTTAAGGTAATATCAATCATTTCAGATTCATCTAATAGCGGGTAATGGGAATCGAACCCATATAGTCAGCTTGGAAGGCTGAAGTTTTACCACTAAACTATACCCGCTTTCTAAATATTATAGAAACTTTGGCTTAATTATACAAACTTTTTTATTAGACTTAAATTTATAACAAAATTATAAATTTAAGTCTAAATATTTTATTTAAATAATTAAATTTGCTATTGATAAAATTGATGAAACTAAAGATTTAGAAGTCTGTAAAATTATTTTTATACTTTTAAATGAATCTATAATTCCTGATGTATACATATCTTTTAAATTATTATCTTTAATATCATAAGATATATAAAAGTTTTCATGTTTTCTGATTTGATCTATAATTTTAAAATTTTTTGAATTTAGACTAGTTGTTTTAGTTTGGGATTTAAGTAAAAGTCCTATAGGAGCAAGTAACGCAGTAACAACAATTTTACTACCTGATAAGGAATTACCATAAAGATTTGTACGAGACCAATTTTCAATTTCTTCATTTATTTGAACAAAACTGGTCCCTCCTCCAGGTAAAACCCCTTCATATAGGCAACTTTTTGCACCCAAGAGACCTCGATTACATCTAATTTTTAAATCTGAGGTTTCTAGATCTGTTATTCCTACTAGGTTTACCGTAGCATTAGTTCCTTTAAAATTTTTTCTTCTTTCTTCTTTTTTTTCATTTTCATAATCAGAGTTCCCTAAAAGTATTTGTTGTTTTAGTTCTTGACACTTTTTTTCGATAATCTTTTCTTGAAGATTAGTTTCTGCCCAAATCATGGTTTTTGTTTTTGTAAGTATAACTTTTTGAGCTTGACCTAAGTCGGAATACTTAAGGTTTCTCCAATCACGGTCCGATTTTATAAGTTTAGCCTTTGTATATATAGCTAAATCTTCTAATAGAACCTTATGGTAATTAAAGTCCTCGGGAATTTTTATGTAAGCAACATCGAGTATACCATTAACTTTATTCAGGATAAGTGTTGAAAGTGTGGATTCTTCAATGTCAGGGCTTATTAATAAAAACGGTCGCTTTTCATAAATTAATTGTTCTAAGATTATAATAAGAATACCATCATCTAGACTTATTTTTTGACTTGTTATTAATAGATAAGGTTTGTCAAAATTAGCAATCATTTTTTTTGTATCTGTAACAAAATAAGGAGAAAAATAACCCCTTTGAATTTGCAGACCTCTTTGAATGGTTAAAGTATTACTATCACCGGGTTCATCGGTAATAATAATTTGCCCTGATTTACCAACTTTATCATAAGCTTGTTTAAATAAATTTGAAACAGCTTGCTCATTAGGTAAATAACTATCTAGAATTTGATTCCAAAAATTCTTAGAGTTTATAGGTTGACTTTTATCATGAAGAAGTTTTAAAGAATAATGAATTGTTTTTTTTATACCTGCAAGAATTTCTACTCGTTCAGAATTTTGAACAATATTTTTAAAACCTTTTAATATAATAAAAGAACTTATTAAAAAAAATGTTTTTGCTCCATCTGCGCTTAAGTTATTTACCTTTTGAAATGAATCTTCTAAGAGTAAAAAAATAAGATTTTCAAATTGATTTCTTGTTCTTAATTTACAGGTAATTTTTGATCCATTTTTTAATAACTCTGGTGACAATGATTTTTTTTCATCAAATAAAATATTCTTTCCTAGAGGACCATATGTTTCTTCAATTAATATAGCAAGAGTTTTTATTCCTCTTTCAAGATATGTTTGAACTTCATTAGAATTTATGATATGTTGATGATTAATTGACTTCACTTTTTGCCTCCAAAAATTTAAGTTTACTATATTTTTAACTGGGGCGGGAGGATTCGAACCTACGGATAACGGAGTCAAAGTCCGCTGCCTTACCACTTGGCTACGCCCCAAGACTTATTCCTAATGACTTTCAATCGATAACTATATCCATATTAAAAATCGATGAGCTAGGAGGGACTTGAACCCCCGACTCTATGGTTCGTAGCCATATGCTCTATCCACTGAGCTACAAGCTCTTTTTAATTTAATTATATTTTATTTTCAATTATTAAAACTTTACAAATCAAAAATGACAATTAAAATACAGTTTTTACTTGAAACTAAGGAAATAAAAGACTTTGTACCTGATAAGATTAGATTAACAAGATCTTTAAATCAAGAAACAGGAACAATACTACTAAGCTTTTCAAAAGTTTTTTCACTCGATCTATTAATTAACAAAAATAAACCGATTCTTGGGTTATATCTAACAGGTAAAAACTTTTCGTTTTTTACAAAAGAAATACGATGCATATGGAGAAATGGACAACCAATATTAATACAAGCAATTTTTTTAATTGATAAAAAAGAAGAGCTTAATATGGTTTTTAAAGTTTTTAAAGACTATGCTAAAAAAAATGGTTTAATCAATTCTAAAATTGATTAAACCATTTTAAAGGAATTTGACTTCCCTTAAAATTAATTAGTATTATCTACGTGAGTAATATTCAACAACTAGTAATTCATTAACAGGTAATCTAATATCTCTTCTATCAACAACTTTTTTAACACCACCTTTCAGTTGTTTCAGAGATACTGATAAGTGATAAGGAAGAAATTTTCTTCGTTTTAAATTTACTGTTTGTTCAACAAATTCTTTCGTGGATTTAGTCTCTAAAATTTGAATATTATCACCTGGTTGACATTGGAAACTTGGAATTGTAACAACACAGTCATTTACTTTTACATGGCCATGTGATATTAACTGTCTAGCAGCTAATATAGTAGGACTAAGATTCAAACGAAATACGATTGTGTCTAATCTCATTTCTAATAATTGTAAAATGATTAATCCAGTGGAACCCTTTATTCTTCTAGCTTCTTTTACATATCTAAACAACTGTTTTTCAGTAATACAATAATTAAAACGAAGTTTTTGTTTTTCTTCTAATCGCATTCTAAATTCTGATCTACGAACTTTTTTTCTACTATAACCATGTTGACCAGGTAAAGTATTTTGTCGTTTTTTATTACTTATTCGTTTTCTTGTTAAGTGACTTAATTGGATACCTAATCTTCTTTGAAGTCTTAGGCGAGGACCTCGATATCGAGACATAAGTTTTTTGCTCCGTAATTGATTATAATAATGATAAAATTATAAATAATTTATTAAAACAGTCAACTAAGTTTTCTAAATATTTAAAACTAAATATAACACTTATATATGCTGGTGGGCGTAGCCAAGTGGTTAAGGCAATGGGTTGTGGTTCCGTCACTCGCGGGTTCAAATCCCGTCGCTCACCCGAGTTTACATAAATGTTAGAGTTGAAAAATTCACGTCTAATCTGATATAATTTATGATTGTCAAAATTATTATATAAATTAAGTTTTAAAATTTATACTATTTTTATGAAAAATAATATAATAAGTTATACAATGTCGGTTATAAAACTTAAAAAGATTTTTAAAAAGTAGAGGTATAAAATGTCGTATTTTTTTTACAAATACTTACTAGTAAAAGCTCTGATTAAAAGAAAAACTAAAAGCTTATATTTTAAACGATTTATTCTTACACTTTATAAATATGTACCATTTTTGCTAAAATTTTGTGAAATATTTTTCAGATTTTTCATGATGCTTGATAGTTTTATTATCTCAAAGCTCGTTTTTAAAGTATTGCTTGTTGCACTTTATCATTCTATCATTGCTTACCAGATAATTTGTAGTATCCGAATATTTGTTGATTATTATTCTATTAATTTAGATGAAACTAATTCCTTTCTTAGAACGATCTATGATATGTCAGAGCCATTCTTTGAATTTATTCAACAGACGCTTCCAAAAAGTGCCATTTCAAGTATCTTGGGATTTTATACTATTTATGTTGCAACTTTTCTTATAAAAAAAGTATATCTTCCTATTCGTAAAAAGTATTATATGAACTCAACTATCCTAATATTAGCTGATACGCTTATCTTATTACGTGCAACTAGGGATGAAAAAATTATATTTAATTAATCAAAATTTAAAATAAAGAAAAAAATCAAATGTTAAAAATTAGACTTAAAAGATGTGGTAGAAAGAAATCACCAAGTTATCGTATAGTTTTAGTACCTAGTCAATCAAGAAGAGATGGCCGTGCTATAGAAGAATTAGGCTTTTATAATCCACTAAGCAATCAGCTTGTTTATAACAAAGAAAGGATTGTTTTTAGATTAAATCAAGGTGCTCAACCTTCTTTAACTGTAAAGAATTTTTTAAAAAAATCAGGTATTCTAGTAAAATAATAGAAAAATATTTTATTAAATACTAAAATATTTTTATAAACTTTCTAAAGTATTTTTTATAAAATCTAACAAATAAAATAGTTACAAATATTTAAAATTATGGACGTTATTGCTCTAGGTTGGTCAATGCTGCTAGTAGTTTTTACCTTTTCATTAGCTATGGTAGTCTGGGGTAGAAACGGTTTTTAATTCTTTCATTTTATACCTAAGATATGTTGCAAGAGATTATAGTTGTTGGTAGTATAGCATTTATTGTTACACTTGTAGGTCTTTCACTTGGATTTTTGTTATTAAGAGTTCAAGCAAGATAATTTAATTACTGTTCTTCTAGACTTGTCTAGAAGAACAATAAATATTTAATTTTATGAATATAGTCTTTAATATATTGTTTTTTTCCCCAGCTCTTTTAATATTTTTTTTAATAATAAATAGAAATCCAGCTAGATTATCAGGTTTTGAAAAGAGTAGGAACAAAAGTATAGATAAGATAATCTTGTTAATTTTATTTATTTTTATTTTAGTTTTGTTCCAGTTTAAATGTAGATAATAATTTGACAATATTTTCAATATAGAAAAACGTTAAATATTTTTATGAGTGAATTTGATTGGCTTATTAAATGTCCAGTATTACGAGACCAAAGGCCTTTTTATGAGTATTTAAAGCGTAAAGAATCACTTGTACTTGGATGGGTAGTTTTAAAACAAATTAAGTATACCAAAAGATTTTTTGTTAGCCTTTTTAGCCTTTGTCTTTTACTTTTTCCAATAACATACTTAACAATATCTTTTTCTTATTACCCAATTCAAAGTGTGTTCTTTATTTTATTATTACCCTTATTTGGAGTAGGAATTGTATATTGTTACTTTTTTATTACATGGTTTTACATTAGAAAAAGATTAGTCGAAGCAAAAGTTTGGTACGAAGAATCTGGATGGTATGATGGAAAAATTTGGATCAAACCAACAAGTGTTTTAAAACATGAAAAATTATTGTGTTATTATCAAATAGTACCTTTAGTTAAAAGGTTAAAAAATACTTTAAAAATAATATTTTTCAGTATAGTTGTAGTAATGTTAACTTTTTTCTTTTTATTCTATTAGTTAATATTTTAATTAAAATTAATTATGGTATAAAAGGTTAGTGGCGGGGTAGAGCAGATTGGTAGCTCGTTGGGCTCATAATCCGAAGGTCAGTGGTTCAAGTCCACTCCCCGCTATAATTACCCATCTATACCTTTGATTAAACAGTCTAAATTGACTAGTCAACGAAATTTGACATCCCAAAGGGAGAAGAATATTATGAGTCTTAAGCTAAAACAGAGTGATTTCCCACAGTTCGAAGGTTCAACAGGTGGTTGGTTAAGTGCTGCAAAGAATGAAGAAAAGTATGTAATTATATGGACAAGTAAAGATGCATCCTTATTTGAGCTACCTACAGGTGGTACAGCTAAAATGAATTCAGGTAATAATGTTGCATATTTTTCTAGGAAAGAGCAGTGTTTAGCTTTAGGAGCACAACTTCGTAGTTTTAAAATCACAAATTATAAAATTTTTAGAATTTATCCACCCCTTGATATTACTCTATTACATCCTTTTGATGGAGTTTTCCCAGAAAAAGTTAATGAGGGTAGATCACCTGTAGGGAAAAAAGATGCTTCGATTGGTTTAAATCCAAACCCTGCATCCTTGAAGTTTCAAACTCAGTCTTAGCAAAATTTTTTAAATAATCCATATTTTTCTACTATATCTTTCTTTTAAAAAGTTTAAAAGAAAGATATTAAAAATTAAAAATAGGAGAGGTGGCAGAGTGGTCTATTGCATCTGACTTGAAATCAGAAGAACTAGGAATGGTTCCGTGGGTTCGAATCCCACCCTCTCTTCTCAATTAAAACAAAGTATTGATTTTTCCTCAAAGTTAATAAATATCAATTGACTTTTATAAGTTTTTTTATATATGTTAAATTTGTTTTATTCATAATCCAATTTTTATTTTGAAAAATATTTAATTTTTGATTTTGTATTAAAATAATATTTGATATTTTTCAAAAGGATTGTTTGGTATAGTTATAAAATCTTTTCAAAATTTAACCGAGGTCTCTATGTTACTTTTAAAGATTACCGTTTACACAGTAGTTAGCTTCTTTATTTACCTATTTTGGTTTGGATTTATTTCTAATGATCCATCACGTAATCCTAGCCAAAAATTTGGTAATTAGTTATTGTAACTAGGAGAGGGGATGTTACAAAACTAACCTCTCTCTAGTATAACGAATTTGAAATAAGGGTAGTTAGCTCAGCGGTAGAGCTTCTGCCTTACAAGCAGAAGGCCACAGGTTCAAATCCTGTACTGCCCATAAGGCTCATCGTCTAAGGGATTAGGACAGAAACCTTCTAAGTTTCTAATGTAGGTTCGAATCCTACTGGGCCTAGACGAGAATAATTTAAGCAAATTCAAAAAATTTAATGTTTTAGTTTTTTAACTCTTTTAGTTGAACTAAATTCTTATTTCTAAATGAATTTGAAAAGAGAATCTAAAGATTTCAAAAATTTTACTACTACTAAAATTTTTGAGCAACTTTTAACCTTTTATTTAAGGAGAATTTCTATGAGATTAGCTGTGTATGGTAAAGGCGGAATAGGGAAATCAACAACAAGTTGTAATATCTCTGTCGCGTTGGCTCAAAGAGGGAAAAAAGTTCTTCAAATTGGTTGCGATCCAAAACATGATAGTACTTTTACTTTAACAGGATTTTTAATTCCAACAATTATAGATACGCTTCAGCTTAAGGATTACCATTACGAGGATGTTTGGCCTGAAGATGTTATATATAGAGGGTATAATGGTGTTGATTGTGTAGAAGCTGGAGGCCCTCCAGCTGGCGCTGGATGTGGTGGCTATGTTGTTGGTGAAACTGTTAAATTATTAAAAGAACTTAATGCGTTTGATGAATATGATGTTATTTTATTTGATGTTTTAGGTGACGTTGTATGCGGTGGATTTGCAGCACCCTTAAATTATGCAGATTACTGTTTAATTGTTACCGATAATGGCTTCGATGCTTTATTTGCTGCTAATCGAATTGCTGCTTCGGTTAGAGAAAAAGCTAGAACTCATTCATTAAGATTAGCTGGACTAATAGGGAACAGAACTGCAACACGTGATTTGATAGATAAATATATTCAAACAGTACCTATTCCTGTTTTAGAAGTTTTACCATTAATTGAAGATATTAGAGTTTCTAGAATAAAAGGTAAAACATTATTTGAAATGAGTCATAATGAACCAAATTTAAAATACATTTGCGATTACTACTTAAATATTGCAGATCAGCTTATTGCTCAACCTGAAGGTGTAATACCAAAAGAATCTGCAGATAGGGAACTTTTTACTTTATTATCAGATTTTTATCTAAAACCATCAAATGTTGAAAAACTTAGTATAGAAAATCAAGATTCTGAATTGGATTTATTAATAGATTGAATTTCTAGAAAGTTAGAAGAGGTAAATATGGAGAAACAATTGATCAATGAGAGTAAAATTCAAAATTTAACTTTTGAATGCGAAACGGGAAATTATCATACTTTTTGTCCAATTAGTTGCGTAGCGTGGCTATATCAAAAAATTGAAGATAGCTTTTTTTTAGTTATAGGGACAAAAACTTGTGGATATTTTTTACAAAATGCTTTAGGAGTAATGATTTTTGCTGAACCACGTTACGCAATGGCGGAATTAGAAGAGGCAGATATTTCGGCTCATCTTAATGATTATTTAGAATTAAAACGATTATGCTCAGTAATAAAGAAAGATCGAAATCCTAGTGTAATTTTTTGGATTGGGACTTGTACAACTGAGATCATAAAAATGGATTTAGAGGGGATTGCAACAAAGTTAGAAACAGAACTAGGCATACCTATTGTTGTTGCTAGGGCAAATGGATTAGATTATGCTTTTACTCAGGGTGAAGATACAGTTTTAGCAGCTTTAGCTCAATCCTATGGTACAAAAATAGAGGAAAAGAAAAAGAAAGAAGTTTCTAACACTTCAAAAAATCTTATTTTATTTGGATCTATACCTTCTCCAGTTGCTTATGAGTTAACTAATGATTTATTAAAATTAGGGATTGAAATAGCCGGTTGGCTTCCGTCAACTCGGTATACAGATATTCCAACCTTAAAAGAAAAAGATTTTGTATGTGGTGTGAATCCTTATTTAAGTAGAACAGCAACAACGTTAATGCGACGTAGAAAATGTCAGCTTATAACTGCTCCATTCCCAATAGGGCCTGATGGAACAAGAGCATGGCTCGAAAAAATATGTCAAGTTTTTAATTTACCACCCCAGGGTTTAGAAGAAAAAGAAAAATTAAATTGGAAATTATTAAAACCTTATTTGGAAGTTATTGAAGGTAAATCTGTATTTTTCATGGGTGATAACTTACTTGAACTATCACTTGCGAGATTTTTTATTAAATGTGGGATGATTGTCTATGAGGTTGGTATTCCATACTTAGATAAACGGTATCAATTAAGTGAACTTAATTTACTTGAAGCCACATGTTTAGAAATGAAAACTTTTTTACCTATTATTGTAGAAAAGCCTGATAATTATAATCAGCTAGATAGAATTCAGGATTTAAAGCCTGATTTGGTTATTACAGGAATGGCCCATGCTAATCCTCTTCAATCTCGTGGTATAAATACAAAATGGTCCGTTGAATTTACTTTTTCTCAAATCCATGGATTTACAAATGCAAAAAATATTTTAGATCTTGTTTTAAAATCCTTAAAAGGACAAATCACAGTTAATAACCTTAATTGGAAAAATTACAATATCCTTGTTTAATAAATTTCTAACCCATAAGATTTTTTGTAAAAAAGTACAATAAAATTATATAAAAGAAAATTCGAATAACAGCTTTGTAGACACTCCTGTTATCCCCCCTCATCATACACGAAACAAACATCTTATGCAAAATACATGAGTGCATATCACGCCAGATTTATATTCTTAGGAAGTTTGTTTCCCTATTTTTCTAGTACTCATTATGACAGCAACATTAGAAAGAAGAGAAAGTACTAGCTTATGGGAGCGTTTCTGCTCTTGGATTACTAGCACAGAAAACCGTTTATACATCGGTTGGTTCGGTGTTTTAATGATCCCTACATTATTAACAGCTACTAGCTGCTTCATCATCGCTTTTATCGCTGCTCCTCCAGTAGATATCGATGGTATTCGTGAACCAGTTGCTGGATCACTTTTATATGGAAACAACATCATTACTGGTGCTGTAATTCCTAGTTCAAATGCTATTGGTATTCACTTTTACCCAGTTTGGGAAGCTGCGTCTTTAGACGAGTGGTTATATAACGGTGGTCCTTACCAACTAGTAGTTTTACACTTCTTATTAGGTGTAGCTTGCTGGATGGGACGTGAATGGGAACTTAGCTACCGTTTAGGTATGCGTCCTTGGATCTTCGTAGCTTTCTCTGCTCCAGTAGCAGCAGCAACTGCAGTATTCCTAATCTACCCAATCGGACAAGGAAGCTTCTCTGATGGTATGCCTTTAGGTATTTCTGGTACATTCAACTTTATGCTAGTATTCCAAGCTGAACATAACATTTTAATGCACCCATTCCATATGGCTGGTGTTGCAGGTGTATTCGGTGGATCTTTATTCAGCGCTATGCACGGTTCTCTTGTAACTTCTAGCTTAATTCGTGAAACTGAAGATGGTGTATCTGCTAACTACGGTTACAAATTCGGTCAAGAAGAAGAAACTTATAACATTGTAGCTGCTCATGGTTACTTTGGACGTTTAATCTTCCAATATGCTAGCTTCAATAACTCACGTGCTTTACACTTCTTCTTAGCTATTTGGCCAGTAGTAGGTATTTGGTTAACTGCTCTTGGTATTAGCACAATGGCATTCAACTTAAACGGATTCAACTTTAACCAATCTGTTGTTGATAGCCAAGGTCGTGTAATTAACACTTGGGCTGACATTATTAACCGTGCTGATTTAGGTATGGAAGTAATGCACGAACGTAACGCTCATAACTTCCCTCTAGACTTAGCGGTATCAAATGTTCTTCCAGTAGCTTTAAACGCTCCATCAATTAATGCTTAGTTTTAATTTTTGAAGCTAAATTAGAAGAGACGTAGTCTCTTCTAATCTTTTTAACCACCTCCAACAATGGTAATCAATTCTATCTTATCATAATCTGTGAGGTTGATTTTTTTGTAATTTTCATAAAAAACTATTTCGTGATTATACTCTACAATAAATTCACAACCTTCAGATTCAGGTAGTAAAAAATCTAAAAAATCATAAAGTGAAATATTAAAGTTCGTAACATATACTTGACCGTTTACTAAAATTTTAACCATAAAAGTTATCTACAAATATTTAGTTTTGTTTAGTTTTAAATAAATAATTAGAAAAACCTTTAATAAATACCTAATTAAGTATATCATTATATCTCTTACCAATAGAATTTATTACAATCTATTTTTTAATATATGTATTTTCAGTTTTCTTTATATTTGTAAAATTTTATATTTTTAACTATAATAATATTAAAATAAGATAAGAATTAAAAGTTAAAAAAGTTCAGCTTAAAATCCTCAATAAAAACTGACCAAAAATTTGCTTTTCAAGTTCGGTTTAATTTGCCAAAAGGACCTTATAATATTTCTGAGAAAAAAATTTACTGCTAAACAAAAAGGAGTCCTACATGTTTCAATCGGTAGAAGAAAGAACACGAATAAAAAACGAACGTTATGAATCAGGTGTAATCCCTTACGCTGAAATGGGTTATTGGGATCCAGCTTATACAATCAAGGATACTGATGTACTTGCTTTATTCCGTATTACTCCTCAACCTGGGGTGGATCCAGTAGAAGCTGCTGCAGCGGTTGCAGGTGAATCTTCTACAGCTACATGGACTGTAGTATGGACTGATTTATTAACAGCTTGTGATATCTATAGAGCAAAAGCATACAAGGTTGATACAGTTCCTGGATCATCTGATCAATACTTTGGTTACATTGCTTACGAATGTGACTTATTTGAAGAAGGTTCAATTGCTAACTTAACAGCTTCAATCATTGGTAACGTTTTTGGATTTAAAGCAGTTAAAGCATTACGTCTTGAAGACATGCGTATTCCTTATGCTTACTTAAAAACTTTCCAAGGCCCTGCAACAGGTATCGTTGTAGAACGTGAACGTTTAGATAAGTTTGGAAGACCTTTCTTAGGTGCAACTGTAAAACCAAAACTAGGTTTATCAGGGAAAAACTATGGTCGTGTTGTATTTGAAGGTTTAAAAGGTGGTTTAGACTTTTTAAAAGATGACGAAAATATTAACTCTCAACCTTTTATGCGTTGGCGCGAACGTTTCTCTTATGTAATGGAAGGTGTAAATAGAGCAGCAGCAGCAGCAGGTGAAGTTAAAGGTTCATACTTAAACGTTACTGCTGGTACAATGGAAAACATGTACGAGCGTGCTGAATTTGCGAAAGTTATTGGCTCAGTAATCATCATGATTGATTTAGTAATCGGTTACAGTGCTATTCAATCTATGGCTGTTTGGTCGCGTAAAAATGATATGATCCTTCACTTACACCGTGCGGGTAATTCAACATACGCTCGTCAAAAGAACCATGGTATTAACTTCCGCGTAATTTGTAAATGGATGCGTATGGCTGGTGTAGACCATATTCATGCTGGTACAGTTGTAGGTAAATTAGAAGGTGATCCTCTAATGGTTAAAGGATTCTATAATGTTCTTTTAAACACAAAATTAGAGGTTAACTTACCACAAGGTATCTTCTTTGAGCAAGACTGGGCTTCTTTAAGAAAAACTGTTCCAGTTGCTTCTGGTGGTATTCACTGTGGACAAATGCATCAATTAATTCACTATTTAGGTGAAGACTGTGTATTACAGTTCGGTGGTGGTACAATTGGTCACCCAGATGGGATTGCTTCAGGTGCGACAGCTAACCGTGTAGCTTTAGAATCTATGATTCTTGCGCGAAATGAAGGTCGTGATTACTTAAAAGAAGGACCAAAAATTTTACGTGCAGCTGCAGAATCTTGTGCACCATTACGTGCTGCATTAGATCTTTGGAAAGATATCGCTTTCAACTATTCATCAACAGATACTGCTGATTTCGTTGAAACAACAACTAAACAATAATTCTTTTATTGGATTAGAATTTAGAATCAATTTTATATAAAACACTAAAGGAGTATTTGAAGAGTGAGATTAACACAAGGTACTTTCTCGTATTTACCAGATTTAACGAATGAACAAATTTTAGCTCAAATTAAATATATTTTAAGCAATGGTTGGGCTGTTAACATTGAATGGACTGAAGACCCACATCCACGTAATACATATTGGGAACTTTGGGGTTTACCTTTATTTGGTATTCAAGATGCTTCAGTTGTTATGTACGAATTAGATCAATGCCGTGCTACACATCCTACAAATTACATCAAAATTAATGCTTTTGATGCAACGCGTGGTGTGGAAAGTTGTGCACTTTCTTTCATTGTACAAAGACCTTATGAAGAACCAGGATTCTATTTAGAAAGACAAGAAGTTGAAGGACGTAACATTCGTTATACAATTCACAGCTATGTTGTAAACAAATATCCTCCTGGAGAACGTTACGTATTATAATAACGTTTTATTTCATTTGTTAAAACAATTCTCTAGCTTTTTTTAAGCTAGCGAATTGTTTAAAAGATTTTTTGAGTAGATAAAGAAAACAATTAATTTCACTACAACCTAAAGTATGAAAAAAATAATATTTTCCCTTTATTAAAGGGAAAATATTATTTAGGATTAAAAATTCATTTCTGCAGCTTGAACCTTTTCAAATTGTTTTTTCTTTAAAACAAGAAGAATTTGTGTCAACATTGTAATAAAAGCAAAACCAACATATCCTAAGATTCGTGCAGGGTTTTGTAATACAATTTCTTTTTCAGTTTGACCAAAACCACCAACATTTGGATCTAAGGTTAAAGGTTGATCAATAGAAATAAAATCATTTTTTCCTACAATTAAATCTAGTCCTGCAGGAATAACTTGTTCTACAACTTTACCTGAAGTATATTCTATACTTAATTTTGTTCCAGATTTCTCGTCAGTATCGATAGTAAGTACTTTTCCTGAGACCGTTGAAAGATAAGCATTATTATTCGTTTTTTGTCCATCGGGATACACTTGTCCACGACCTCTATTACCCCCTACATAAAGAGGGTATTTTAAGAAATGTACATTTTTGTTTGTTTCCGGGTTCGGTGATAAGATTGGAAATACAATATCTTGATTTTTATCACCTGCGACAGGCCCTACCACTAAAATGTTTTCCTGTTTTGGACTATAAGGTGTAATATATACAGAACTTGTTTTAGTCTTTACTTCCTTAGATAGTTTATCTTTAGGTGCAAGTTTGAATCCTTCTGGTAGAATAAGAACAGCCCCTACATTTAAAGCACCCTTTTTACCATTTCCTAAGATTTGTTTTTTTGTTGTATCATAAGGGATTTTTACAACTGTTTCAAAAACTTGATCAGGTAAAATAGATTGAGGTGCTTCTAGTTCTACAGGCTTTGATGCTAAATGACAGTTTGCACAAACAATACGCCCATTTGCCTCTCTAGGATTTGTATAAGCTTGTTGTGCATAAATAGGAAAAGCGTTTGCTTCATTAAAAGGTAGCAATAAACTTATGATTGAAACTAAAAACAAACCAAGTTTTTCTTTGATTTGTTTAAATAATTTTATCTGCATAGTAAAATTATTTAGATTAATAAAAAATTAACAAAGTTTACTTGAAAGTTTTTAATAAAAGACTTTATTTTTAACAAATTACCCTTGATTTCTCTAAGGTAAATAATAGTGTTGTTCCTGTAAAATAAAGAATTAAAATAGCTGAAGCAAAGACTATCTGAGTCAATGGATCGGTAGATGGCGTAATAACAGCTGCAATAACAGTTGCTAGTAATAAAATATATCGAATCCAATTTAAACATCGTTTTACATTACAAATTCCTAAAAAACCAAATATTATTTGTAATGTAGGTATTTGAAAACAATAGATAGCCCCTAAAAAAAGCGTCCAAAGGAAGTCTATATATTGTTGAAATGACCATAATGGCTCTAGAATATCTTTTGTAAAACTAAAGAAAAATGTTAATGCTGCAGGAGCTATAACTTTGTAGGTATATATGCTTGCTACAAAAAATAGAGTACCCGATAACAATAAAAGACTTCCAAAAGCAAATTTTTCTCTACTAAATAAACCTGGAAATAAATAGCATACTCCGTAGACTAGAAGAATAGGAGTTTCCAAAAGTAAAGCTGTTGAAAATGAAAGCTTAAAACTGAGAAAAAAATATTCGTCAGGTGATGGCTGAAAGAATCGAATTCCTTCAATTGCTCCTTGTAAAAACTGTGTGATTTCTTTTATTTGGGATAATGAAAGAAAAAGTAAAATTATTAAAAAAATTATTAATTGAAGAATCCTTTCTCTTAACTCTTGGTTATGTTCATTTAGCCCCATAAAGATCTTTGGGGCTTTTAATTCTTCTAACCCAGAAACTTGAATTTTAAATAACATTTTAATTTATGCTATGATGGATTCGATTCAGCAAAACTTATAGCTTGAAATCGTGCTAAAGCACGTTTTAAATTAATTGTATTTAAAAGTTTTTCGTTTTGCTTGTTCGATTTAGCTAAAATATCAACCATTTGATCCAATTCTTTTTTCGCGTCTTCTACACTTGACTTAATATCAGATAATTCTTCAATTTGTCTAACAATAATCTTTAAATTATTGTCTTTAATTTCTGCAATTCCATCTAATATAACAATAGGAATCCAACTGGTTTCCGCTTTCACTCTTAAAACACCGATATCCAAAGCCGTTAATAATCTACTATGATTTGGTAAAATCCCAAGTTCACCAGTCGTAGTTGGTAGAACAACCTCTTTAACTTTCCAATTAGTAATTGTTCTATTTGTTGCTAAGATATTTGTTGTTATTAACATTAAATATCTCCTCCTATTCTTTTAATTTTTTAGCCTTTTCTACAACTTCACTAATATCCCCTACTAAGTAGAAAGCTTGTTCTGGCAAAGCATCAAATTCACCGCTTAAAATAGCTTGAAAAGCTTTAATATTATCTCTTAAAGGAACATATTTTCCTGAAAGACCTGTAAATACTTCAGCTACAAAGAACGGTTGAGATAGAAAACGCTCAATTTTTCTTGCTCGTGCTACAATTAATTTATCAGCGTCTGATAGTTCATCAATACCTAAAATCGCAATAATATCTTGTAACTCTTTATAACGTTGTAAAGTTTCTTTTACATCTTGAGCTATGTTATAGTGTTCTTCACCAACGATTAAAGGCTCTAACATTGTAGATTTTGACGCTAAAGGATCTACAGCTGGGTAAATACCTTTTGCGGCTAAATTTCGAGATAATACTGTAGTTGCATCTAAGTGAGCAAATACTGTTGCAGGAGCAGGATCAGTTAAGTCATCCGCAGGGACATATACAGCTTGAATTGATGTAATAGAACCTTTTGTCGTTGACGTAATACGCTCTTGTAGCATACCCATTTCGTTGGCAAGTGTTGGTTGGTAACCTACAGCTGAAGGAACACGACCAAGTAAAGCTGAAACTTCAGAACCAGCTTGAACAAATCGGAAAATGTTATCAACAAAGAATAAAACATCTTGATTCTGAACATCTCTGAAGTATTCAGCCATTGTTAATGCACTTAATGCTACTCGCATTCTTGCACCAGGTGGTTCATTCATTTGTCCATAGACTAAAGCCACTTTCGACTTAGTTAAATCAGATGCAACAATTACCCCCGATTCAATCATTTCACGGTATAAGTCATTACCTTCACGAGTTCTTTCACCCACACCCGCAAACACTGAAACACCACCATAAGCTTTAGCAACATTATTGATAAGTTCCATAATTAAAACGGTTTTACCAACACCTGCTCCACCAAAAAGACCAATTTTACCTCCTTTTCTATAAGGTGCTAATAGATCTACAACTTTAATTCCTGTTTCAAAAATCTGAGGTTTTGTTTCTAATTCATAGAAAGCTGGAGCTTGACGGTGAATAGGCCATTTTAAATCTGGAGCTTCTACACTAGCTAAATTATCTATTGTTTGTCCTAAAACATTAAAAATTCTTCCTAGCACTTGGTTACCAACTGGAACAGAAATGGGATTACCTGTATCAACTGCAATATAATTACGAGCTAAACCTTCTGTAGGATTCATAGCAATTGCACGAACAGTACTTCCACCTATCATTTGTTGTACTTCAGCCACTACCTGTACATATCTTGCCATTTTTGATGAGGCAGAATCCATAATTTCAATAGCTGTATAAATATCAGGTATTGATCTTCCTTTATAACGAATGTCAATTACTGGGCCAATTACCTGAGAAACTTTTCCTCCTACAGGGCCAAGAAATAGAAATTCTGAAGATTTGCTACGCATAATGATTGAATATGTTTATATTAACAAAACTTAGAAAATAAATAGGGTTTCCCTTTTTAGTAGGCTTCAAAACTTTTAAGTATTTTAAAGTTACTATTGAAAATCACGACCTGTAGTGATTAGCCAATTTTCGGCTTCAATATAATTATTAGGAGCTAATTTTATTGCCTCTTTCCAGTATTCAGCAGCTTTACTGAATAATTTTTTAGCAATCTCTGATTGTCTTTTTTCAGAAGATTTTACTCCTTGGTAATGATATATTACTGCAATATTATTATAAGCTTGAGAAAGTTTTGAGTTTAATTCTAATGCTTGATGGTAATACTGAAGAGCCATTGAGTATTCACCATTATTGGAATAAATAAGTGCAATATTATATAATATGTAACTTCGATCAATAGGATCTTCTTCTAATTGAAGTGCTTCATAATAACTTTCTAAAGCTTGAGCATATTGACCTGCAGATTGAGCAACAAGCCCTTCTTTGTAATAGGAAAAAGCCTCTTTTTCTTGCTGACTTGCTGGTAATATTTTTATCACAATATCAGCAAGAATAGTGAAAGTTTTATCTAGAAAGTTATCATTTTTTTGCAATCTATTCATAAGTATAAAAGCTTTCGTTTTATAATGTTAATTAATTATTAATTTTTAAATTGCTTTATTTGGAACAAATGGAAATAATCCAAGTAATCTTGCGTGTTTAATTGCCTTCTTTAGTTTACTTTGTTGAATTTTTGTAAGACGATTCACGCTTCTACCTAAAATTTTTCCGTAACTTGTAGTAAAAGATCTTAATAAGATTAGATCCTTATAATCGATTTGTCTATTTAATCCTAATGGAGAAAGTTTTGATTTTGCTTTTACCATAATCTTTATTTTGTTTCCTTATGTAAAGTGTGAAAGTTGCAATATTGACAGAATTTTTTTTGTTCTAATCTAGTAGGCGTATTTCGACGGTTTTTTGTTGTTGTATAGCGTGAAACACCTTCAGACCTTTTATTAAAATTTGTTGCACAATTTGTACACGCAAGATGAATAATTATTCGGCTTCCTTTTTGTTTTGCCATTTTTTTTCAATGTAAGTTTTTTGTTATAAATATTTTATTATCTATTATAATAAATTTTTGTTTCTAAGCTAGTCAAAAGTTATAAATTTTAAAAATATTTACTTTTTGCTCTTTTTCAAAACCTAGCTTAAATTAATTTATTTAGTTATAATTATATTAAAAAAAGAATAATAAATCACTTAAATTTATGGCTAACATAAAATCTGCAAAAAAAAAAGTTCGCATTGGTCAAAGAAATTTAAAATTAAACAGATTCTATAAATCAACGATTAAAGGACTTGTTAAAAAATATAGGAAAGCAATTAAAGTTTACGAAGTAAGTCGTGATGAAGCTAACTATAAACTATTGGAAAAGTTAGTATCTAATTTATACAGTCGAATTGATAAAGCTGCTAAGAAAAAAGTTTTTCACCTAAAAAAAGCCTCAAGACAGAAGTCAAGAATAAATAAAGTCTTAAAAAAAATTGGAAGACCTTAATTAACTTTCATAGATAAACTTTATGTTTGATAGACGTCAAAAGTATAGTTTATTTTAGGTCTATATAATTTAAAATTCTGTTTTAAATAAATATATTAAATGATTATAAACAGGAAAATAAATTCATTTATTAAATAAATTTTAAATGACTCTTGTAGTTCGATTCATTATTATTTTCTATTGATTATTTATTAAGTAATAATATAAATTTGATTAAGTTATAAAAAATACAGTTTCGTTATAGAAATTATTTGAGAATCAAAATTATAGATTTATTTATAATTATTAATAGAAATTATATAAGTGTTAAAAATTTTCAAAGTTAATAAGTAATTTGTTGCTTCTCCTGTCTATTTTTAGCGGATCCGTTAATAATAAACAATATGGTTTTAAGAATAAGTTAATGAATACAATTGAAAATCTTAAGAAAAAATAAAACTAAAAGAAAAATTTATCTGCTATACATAAAAATACATAAAATAAGCTATAATTGTGTATGATAATATCATTATTTTAGTTTAATAGATTAAGCTATAGTTTTATATTTCTTGAGTGTAAAAAATAAAGGAGATAAGCCTGTATGATGTCAAAAGTATTTTTGCCAAATCTGCCAGATTTTGTTGAAATTCAAAAAAATAGTTTTTGCTGGTTTTTAAAAGAAGGGTTAACAGAAGAATTAAAGCAACTTAATCATGTTAGTGATTTAATGGATACTGTAGAAATTAAATTCTTTTTTGCAGAATTTTATTTTCATCTTCCATATTTGACACCTCATAAAGCTAAAAAAGACAAACTTAATTATTCGATTCGTCTTTATATGCCGATTGAAATTGAGGATAAAAAAATTCAAACACTAGAGTATCATACCTTATGTCTTTGTGATTTACCTTTGATGACTGAGCGTGGTACTTTTATAATTAATGGATGTGAACGTGTAATTCTTGGACAAATTGTGCGTAGTCCTGGAATCTATTATAAAGTTGATTCAGCTAATAGTTATATTTCCAATATTTCTGCAACATTAATATCTAATCGAGGATCCTGGCTTTATTTTGAATATGATAAAGAAAAATTAATATGGATAAGAACTGATAGAATTGATAAAATTCCTATATATATTTTATTAGAAAACATGGGAAATCAATCCCATACTCTTTATTCACATTTAGAAAATTCACATTACTTTGATTACGTCCTTAGATATGCGATAAAAATATATTCCAAAGATTCCAACTTCCCATACGAAGATTATAAATTAACGTGGGAAAACTTAAAAACAGAAATTTTTAATCCTAACTATTATAGCTTAGGTAAAGTTGGTAGATATAAATTAAATAAAAAATTAGGTATTTCATTACCGAATCGCGTACAAACTTTAACTTTGCATGATTTAGTTGAGATTATTGATTATTTAATAGGATTAAGAATTTTAATCGGTAACATAGATGATATAGATAGTTTAGAAAATCGAAGAATGAGATCCGTAGGCGAACTTTTGCAGTCTCAATTTTCTCAAGGGTGTGGAAGATTTAGTACATTTCTTGAAGAAAAAACATCAATGATGAATACTCTTGATCTAACCTCATTTATTAATCCTTTTCCTATTCAATCGTCTATTGATGAGTTTTTTGTAACTAACTCTCTTTCCCAATATTTAGATCAAATAAATCCATTAGCAGAATTAATGCATAAAAGAAGAGTCACTGTTTTAGGCCCAGGAGGAATACCTTTTGAGAAAACGAGCCTTGCAATTCGTGATATTCATCCAAGTTACTACGGCCGACTGTGTCCTATTGATACCCCTGAAGGTGAAAAAGCAGGTTTAGTAGCTTCATTGTCAACTTTTGCACAAGTTAGTGAGCAAGGCTTTATTAAAACTCCTTTTTTTAAGGTAAATAATGGAAGAATTTTTGGGATAACATTTTTAACTGTAGGAGAAGAAGAAGGTAAATCCATTGCGATGGGTGATAGTGTTATCAATTCTAAGGGTTATTTATTAACAAAGAAGATTGGTGTAAAAGAAAACGATGAATTTCGGCTAGCATCGCCAACCGAAATTGATTATTTATCGATTTCCCCTTTTCAATTTTTTTCACCAGCAGTAGGTTTAATTCCATTTTTTGAACATGACGACGCAAATAGAACTCTTATGGGAGCTCATATGCAGCGTCAAGCAGTTCCTTTACTAAAACCCCAAAAAGCTATTGTCGGAACTGGTATTGAATCTCATATGGGAATTGAGTCAGGTTCTCTTCTTCTAAGTTATAACAAAGGAATTGTACGATTTGTGTCATCAAATACTATTTGGATAAAAGATATTTTTGGAAAAACAATAATATACGGTTTAGAAAAATTTCAGTCTTCAAACCAATTAACCTTAATGAACCAAAGACCAATTGTTTGGATTGGGGAAAGGGTTGAGGAGGGTAGTATTATTGCAGATGGACCTAGTACAGATGAAGGTGAACTTTCGCTTGGAAAAAATGTTACTGTAGCTTATATGCCTTGGGGGGGTTATAACTATGAAGATGCAATTGTAATTAGCGAGAGAATGGTTTATGAAAATATTTTTACATCGATTCATATTGAAAAATTACAAATTGAAGTTAGAGATAATGATCGTGGACCCGATTATTTAACTAGAGATTTACCAGAACCAAAAACAGAAAGTTATCGACTTAGAAATTTAGATAAAAATGGACTAGTTTATGTAGGAGTTTATGTTCAACCGGGAGATATTATTGTAGGAAAATTATCCCCAAAAAGAAAAGATAATGCTTATTATAAACTATTAGAAGAAGTTTTTGGAACTACAGATTCAATGTCCGATACTTCTCTACGGGTTCCTTTAGGAATGATAGGTAAAACTCTTGAAGTTTGTGTATTCGACAAAGAGACCATGTTAGACATGCCACCTAAAGTTTTCTATATTATTCAAATTTTTATTGCTAACATAAGACGAATACGTGTTGGTGATAAAATGGCTGGAAGGCATGGAAATAAAGGTGTAATTTCATTAATATCTCCTCTAGCTGATTTACCTTTTTTACCTGATGGTAATACAGTTGATATAATTTTGAATCCTTTAGGAGTTCCTTCTCGAATGAATGTTGGTCAGTTATTTGAATGTTTACTTGGATTAGCAGGCGATAAATTAGATCGAAGATTTAAAATTTTCCCCTTTGATGAAATGTATTCTTCCGAAGCTTCTAGAACTTTGGTTTATGAAAAGTTAAGTGAAGTAAATAAGAAAACAAATCAAAAAGAATTAGTTAATTTTTCTTCAACAGGAAAGGTTATTTTGAAAGATGGTAAAACTGGTGACAATTTTGATAATCCAATAACAATAGGCAAACCTTATATTCTTAAATTAATACACTTAGTTGATGATAAGATTCATGCTAGATCCATTGGACCTTATGTTGCTGTTACTCAACAGCCTTTAAGAGGTCGCTCAAGAGAAGGAGGACAAAGATTTGGAGAAATGGAAGTATGGGCTCTTGAAGCTTATGGAACAGCTTATACGTTACAAGAACTTTTAACACTTAAATCTGACGATTTAAAAGGAAGATTAGGTGCATATCAGGCAATTATTAGACAGGAGCAAATGCCTTCCGCAGGAATTCCGGAATCATTTAGAATCTTGATGAGAGAATTAAGAGCTCTTGCTCTTGATATTCATGCGTTAAGATTTATAAGTCATTCGTCAGGTAAACTTGAGCCTACGGTTAAAACTATGAATCTTTAATAACAAATTAATCATTAAAATATGCCAATCAAAAAAAAATTATCAAATGATTCTAAAAAATCCAGCAAACCTGATTCTAAAAAACTCAGTAAAACTCAAATTATTCGAGATAAAAGAAATAAATTAAGGCAATTAAATCCGTCATATAATCAACGTAATAATATTCGTTTTGAAATGGTGGGCATAAAATTAGCCTCACCAGAAAAAATTAAAGAGTGGAGTCAAAGAAGGTTACCGAATGGTGAAATAGTTGGTGAAGTTAGAAAACCTGAAACAATGAATTATCGAACAGGGAAAGCTGAATTTGATGGTCTATTGTGCGAAAAGATTTTCGGGCCTATAAAAAGTTGGGAATGTAGCTGTGGACAACACAAAATTTTTAAGCCTGCAAAAAGGCCTTTTTATTGTTCAAAATGTTGGGTAGAAGTAACAGAGAGTCATGTTCGTAGACATAGAATGGGGCATGTTGTGTTGAATTATCCAGTGACTCACCCATGGTATTTAAAAGGATCTCCTAGCTATTTAAGTATTATTTTAGATTCACCGGTAAAAGAACTTGAAAAAATAATTTATCTAGAGAATGAAAAAAAAAGCTTAGAAGAATTAGAAAATGATGCTAAAGAAGAAAAAAAGCGTATATTAGGTTTAGAAAAAGATATTTCGCCGAAGAAATTAAAATCTTTATCCATTAGTCAAGGAAATATTAATGATTGGTTAGTTGAATGGAAAAAAAATACTAGTGACTTAAAACTTGAATGGTTAAAAAATGAAGATAATATAAATTTCAATTCCTTAAAACCTAAAATTAAACGTTTTAAAAAAAGAACAGATCAAGAATTATTTGAAATAGAATTTAATAAGCTTTTATTAGCAAATTATGGATCAAGACGTATCTTAAATCTTCTTCAGTCATTAAAAATCGAGGACCAAATTAAAGTAATTAAAAACGAGCTTTCTATAACATCAAAAAGTAAACGTGAAAAATTATTAAAAAGACTTCGTCTTTTCGAATCTTTCAAATCCACAAAAAATGACCCTTCATGGATGATTATAAGTATATTGCCAATCTTACCACCCTCTTTAAGACCTGTAATAGAATTAGGAAATGGAACTTATACAAGTTCAGAATTTAATGATCATTACAGAAGAGTTATATTACGAAATAATCGATTAATGACCTTATGCAGAGAACTTGTTCCTGATTTTATAGTAATAGAAGAAAAATGCTTAATACAAGAAGCTGTAAGTCAATTAATTGACAATACAATAAGATTAAGTAAAGATTCTTCTCCTAGTCGGGATAGACCTTTACGCTGCTTAAATGATTTAATAGCAGGTAAAGAAGGTAGATTTAGACAAAATCTACTAGGTAAAAGAGTTGATTACTCAGGTAGATCAGTTATTGTAGTTGGTCCGAATCTTATGTTAGATCAATGTGCAATCCCTTATGAAATGGCTTTAAAATTATTTTCTCCATATTTGGTATATAAAATTCATGAAATTATACCAAAAGCTAAGGGTTTAGATACAACTGAGTTAATTTCAGCACTCCAAAGAAATTATCCTATTGTCTGGGTCTTACTAAATTTAATTCTTTCGAATTCGTTAGTGATGCTTAATAGGGCACCAACATTGCATCGTTTAGGTATTCAAGCGTTCAGGCCTCTTTTAAGTACTGGAAAAGCTATTCAATTACATCCTTTAGTATGTCCAGGTTTTAATGCTGATTTTGATGGTGATCAAATGGGAGTTCATTTACCATTAACACGAAAAACACAATTAGAAGCTTATAGAATGTTATCTTCAAATAATTTATTATCACCAGCAAACGGAAGACCTATTCTAACACCAGGTCAAGATATTGTTTTAGGGTGGTATTATTTGACAACTAGAACTTTACCAAATCTTAAAGGATCGAATTTATATTTTACTACCTTTTCTGAGATCTCGGATGCTTTGGAGCATAGCAAAATAAATATTCATTCAACAATATGGATTAAATATTCTGGAAAAGTAATAGGGATTAAAGCAAACCAAACAAAATTAAAACGAGAAGAAATGTTAAAAGATGGATCGAGTATAGAAATTTATGAAGATATTCAATTAAAAAAAGATAGAAATAACAAAATAATTTTTGGTTATATAAAAACAACTCCGGGAAGAGTTTTAATTAATGAATTAATTGCAGCAGCAATTTTTGCGAAGCCTTTATAAAAATTTTATTATCCCCCTCCAATTCTATGAAAAAATTAAAATCAGATTTTCAAATTTCTTCCTTTGCGCCAGAAACAAACGGAAATTCTAATCATGAAAAAAGTAAAGATGGAAATAAAAAACTTGATTTAGATAAATCTAAATTTCATGCTCCTAGAAATTTTATTTTTATGGATCAAGTTTTTACAAAGAGAGAACTTGAAGAATTATTATCTTGGATGTTTAGGAATTATGGCATACGTAAAACATGTATGTTAGCTGAATTATTAAAAGAAGCAGGATTTAATTATGCTACTAAAGGTGGAATTTCATTAAATTTAGAAGATTTAAAAGTACCTCGATCAAAAAGTTTATTAGTGAATTCTACAAACAAAGATTTAACAAAAGGGGAAATTGCGTATAAAAGAGGAGAATTAACTACATCTGAATGGTTTCAGAAACAAGTTACAGCATGGAATTTGACAAGTGAACTTCTAAAAAATGAAATTATAGAGTTTTTTGAAAAAACTGATCCACTTAATCCCCTTTATATGATGAGTTTCTCTGGAGCGCGAGGAAATATGTCTCAAGTCAGACAACTAATTGGAATGCGGGGTTTAATGTCTGATCAAAAAGGAGAGATGATAGGTTCGGCGATCCAGAAAAATTTTAGAGAGGGATTGAGTGTAATTGATTTTTTAATTTCTTCTTATGGTGCTAGAAAGGGATTAGTTGATACGGCAATTAGAACTGCAGATTCAGGTTATATGACAAGACGTCTTATTGATATAGCTCAAGATGTAATCATTAGACAATTTGACTGCGAATCTAGTTCCGGAATATTAATTCTAGCTTCTAAATCTTCTCCCCATTCAAGTAAAACAAGTAGTTTTAATGATAGACTAATAGGGCGAGTATTATCTAAACCTATTATAAATCCAAAAACAAAAAAGCTATTAGCTCATCGTGGGCAAGAAATTGATTTTAATCTTTCAAAGTTAATAAATAATTTACCTATTTCTATTGTTAGTGTTAGATCACCATTAACATGTGAATCGTATCGATCTGTTTGCCAAACATGTTTTGGATGGGATCTTACACAACACCGACTTATAGAAATAGGTGAAGCTGTGGGTATTATAGCTGCTCAATCCATAGGTGAACCTGGTACTCAATTAACCATGCGGACATTTCATACGGGTGGAGTTTTTAGCCGTGAAATTACCCAACAGATTCGAAGCCAGTATTCTGGCCAAATTCATTTTGCAGGAAATTTGGTCACCCAATTTACTAGAACTAACCAAGGTGATTATGGTCAGGTTATTATAAATACTTCTTTCTTTGACATAAAAACTTATAAAAATGAATCTATAAGAATCAAAGTTGAAAGAGGTGATTTATTAATCATTAAAGATAAACAATTTGTCAAAGAGGGACAACCAATTGTTCAATCTTCTTCGACCTTAGATGAATCAGATACAGAAATTCAAAAAACCTTATCAACAAAATTCGCGGGAGAAATTTTTTATCAACCGAGACAAAAATATAATTTCTTTGAATATAACATGATTGTTTGGGTATTATTTGGAAATCTAATAAACTTACCTTTTGAATCTAAGAAATTTATTAGAATTATAAATGATACACAAAGAGTTTTTGGGAAAACAAAATATGTTATTAAAGCAAATCCTTTTACTAATATAATTCGTATTTTAGAAAATACGAATGTAGCCTTTATTTCTACATTTTCAGGTTTTAAAATAACTAAAATTCTAAAATGTAAGCCGCAAAACTATAATTTAAATACAATTTATGTTTTACAATTTGGAGAAAAAGAAAATTTATTAGTTAGAAAAAGTTTATTGCCTATTAATAATGATAATTTTGATGGCTATTTAGGTAAATTTTTAAAAAGCGATTACACTTTAAAAACTAGTGGTAAACTCTATTTATTAAAAATCGAAAAAAATCTTGTTACTTCTTCAAAATCAAAAAATCTAAATTGGTTTGAGTTTCATGCTGGTACAGTTAGTTTATGGTTACCCGAAGAATTATATGAAAATTTACCCTCAAACTTTATGTCAAATATATCGGATGGTAAATTAATAGATGAAAAGATTTTAATTGGTCCTGGAAAATCTTCTTGTATTAGCGGTATAATTCAATCTAAAAAAAAGAATCGAAGAAGTAATAATATAACGATTAAATCTGGAACGATTCTATCTTTTAAAAGATCTCGTATCAATCTATCAACTCTTTATAAAAAGCTAAATAATAAATTTTTATTTCCAGGTGAAAAATTATTTAAAAAATTTTTAATTAGTCGAATTTTATATAGTGAAATAATTTTATTGCCAGAAAAAATTCAAATTTTACTTCGTCCTGTTTCAATCTATACGATACCAAAACCTAAATGTTACAAATCACTTAGTAAAAAATTGTTAAACTTAAGTGATAATTTAGTTCTTCAAAGTAAATGTTTTATAAGATCTAAATTTAATGATTGGGTAGATATTAAAAATAAAAATCTTATAGAAACAGGTCTCTTTGCATTAAGTTCTAAAAAACAATTAACTAAAGCAGTAAAATCTATAAATGATAAATCAAATCTAGTAATAAATTTTTGTTTATTAAAAAACAAAAATTGGGTATTAGAATTTGCTTGTTATTATGATATAAATCAACCGACCATTTGGTCTAGAAGATTAAAATCACAAGAATTAAACACAATTTCATCTTTACGACCTAATCAACTTATAGAGCCTTATACAATTGTAAGAAATTTAGAAATAATAAATACTGATAATAGTGAAATTTTAAAGTCAAAAACTAAATATTCCCGTCGCTATGATTCACAAGAATTACTGGTAATAAATAATCAGCACTTAAGAAGTATTTACTTCGATGAGACAAAAAAAACAGCACTTAAGAAAGAGTTTATTTTTGCTGGAGATTCTACTGAAAGTGGAATCATATTATCACTTGGTGGAAAAATTTTGAAAACGAAAGGTTGCAAAATAGATTTTCAAATAGGAAGCCCTTATTTGTTTACAGAAGGTGCAAAAGTTTATAAAAATCATCAAGACTTTGCTCCTGCCAATACAGTTTTAGGTTTTGTAACTTATAAAATTTTTAAAACACAGGATATTATTCAAGGTCTACCTAAAGTAGAAGAAATTCTAGAAGCACGTGGTTCTTCAAATCCAGCTCTACTTAATAAAAAAGCTGGAATAGTAACAAGCATTTTTAGTCATGGAAAAAGTCGTACGAGTCAAGTTGACGTTTTATCTCGTATTGAAAATTATAGAAAATTTGGAAAGATTCCTTATGTTCTTGAAGATATTGAACGTGATACAATCGAAATTGATAATTATCAATTTACAAATCTTGCAGATAAATTTCATAAAGGTGCTAGTAATCCTCAGCAAATTTTAGATATTTATTTTGAGTATTTTAAGCAAAAAAACTCACATCATAAAGCTGTGCTAAGAAGTTTATATCGAATTGCTTCAATGTTTGTGAAGTCTATTCAGGGTGTTTATGAAAGTCAAGGAATAAAAATTATTGATCGACATCTAGAAATTATTATTCGTCAAATGATTTTAAAAGCTAAAATAGAGTCTCCCGGATCCACTTCTTTAGTTTATGGTGAATATGTTGATGTACATCAGTTATCTATATTAAATAATATGCTTAAGACCAAAAAGAAAAAACTTGTTTATTATAAGCCTGCATTATTAGGTTTGACTAAAGCTGCATTAAACACCGAAAGTTTTATATCAGCCGCAAGCTTTCAAGAAACAGTTCGAATTTTAACTCAAGCAGCTATTGAAGGAAAAGTTGATTGGTTACGTGGTTTAAAAGAAAAAGTCATTATTGGTGGATTAATTCCATCAGGAACAGGGATATTAACTTTCTTAGATGAATGGATCAGTAAAAATATTTTTCTTTTAGGAAGAACTTCTATTTCTTCAAAAAATCGACGAAGAATTTTAAGAAAACAGTTTAAGAAACAAAAAAAAAATTCTAACACTCAAATTCCTAAAGAATCCGTTCCAATTTCTGAAAATAACAAATTACTGAAAAAATCTAAACCAAGGAAAAAAACTAAATTGAAAACAGATAAAACATAAAATGCTGGTTTTTTTTCTTTTAATTGTTAATAATTTAATTAATGTATTTACATTTTCCATATACAATATGCTATCCCTGTATGATAAATACGTTCTAGATAGCATCCTTTAATCGTACTTTGCTTTTTTAACAAATAATTTATTACAAAATTACAAAACATTTATAAACTATGGCAGACACACTAAGCCAAACGACAAATAAAAAATTAGCTCGATTTTTCAAAGTAGGACTTCATTATGGTCATAAGAAAAAAGAATGGAACCCTAAAATGGTTCCTTTTCTTTTTTATTCTTTCCCTGAAGTTGATAAAGAGCATCATTTTATAAATCTTTATGAAACTCAAAAATATTTAAATAAAGCTTGTCATTATTTACGAGCTGCTTCTTTGAAAAGAAAAGTAATTCTTTTTGTTGGAACAAAAAGAAGGCTTTCAAATACTATTCAACAAGAAGCAATGAGATGTGGTGCTTTTTATGTAAATTATAGATGGCTTGGTGGGATGTTAACAAACTGGAAAACAATTCAGAAACGTATTAGAAGATTAAAAATTTTAGAAACATTACAATCATACGGAATTTTGAATTATTATCCGAAAAAACAATCGGCCTTATTAAAAAGAGAATTAGAAAAATTAAATAATTATTTAGCAGGAATTAAAAATATGCCTTATCTTCCTGATGTGGTTATTTTAATTGATCAGGAACATGAATTAACAGCTATAAAAGAATGTAGAAAACTAAACATACCTATTATTTCAATGATCGATACAAACTCAAATCCGGATTTAATCGATATTGGTATTCCGGCTAACGACGACTCAGTTAAAGCTATAAGATATGTATTGTATAGATTATCTAGAGCAATAATTGGTCCAAATCTTCTTAAAAAAAAATAAACGTGAAAATTAATTTTCACGTTTATTTTTTTTTAAGAAGATTTTTAAGTGTTAGAGTTCTATCTAATTTAAATGAGTATATGGAATGAGGTATAATATTGATGAGATAGAAAGTCTCTTAATTCAATTTACACTGAAATTATGACATCAATTTTATATAGCCCCAAATTATCAACTTTACCAATCGCAGATTTAGAAGTTGGTAAACACTTTTATTGGGAAATTTTTGGATATAGTCTTCATGGACAAGTTTTTATTGTAAGTTGGCTTGTTATTGCGTTAATTTTAATAGCTTCTTTATTAGCAACTTTAAATGTTAACCAAGTACCTCGCAATAACTGGCAGAATGTCATGGAAGTTATTGTTGAATATGTTCAAGGAATAGCAAAGAATCAAATGGGCCATAATTATGGTGAATGGGTTCCTTTTGTAGGTACGCTATTTTTATTTATACTAATCTCTAACTGGTTAGGCGCTTTGATACCTTGGAAACTTATACATTTACCAGAAGGTGAATTAGCGGCTCCAACAAACGATATTAATACAACAATTTCACTAGCACTTGCTACTTCGATAACTTATTTTTATGCTGGCTTAAAAAAAAGAGGATTTTCTTATTTTACTAAGTATTTTCAACCAACACCAGTTTTACTTCCTATTAATGTTTTAGAGGACTTTACTAAACCTTTATCGTTAAGTTTCCGATTATTTGGAAACATTCTAGCAGATGAATTAACTGTTTCCGTATTAACAATTTTAGTACCGATTCTAATTCCTTTGCCTATAATGATATTAGGCTTATTTGCTAGTTCTATCCAAGCCTTAATTTTTGCAACTTTAGCCGCTGCTTATATTGGAGAATCCGTAGAAGGTCATCATTAAATTAAAAGAGGATCTATCTAAGATACAAAAAGGTCTTTTAAATAAGAAAGTTGTCAATTTTTTTTTAAAATTAAAGAGGAAATATTATGGCAGATTCAATCGTATCAGCAGCATCAGTAATTGCTGCAGGAATCGCTGTTGGTTTAGCTGCAATTGGACCAGGGATTGGGCAAGGTAATGCAGCAGGACAAGCTGTAGAAGGGATTGCAAGACAACCAGAAGCAGAAGATAAAATTCGTGGAACACTACTATTAAGCTTAGCCTTTATGGAAGCTTTAACAATCTACGGATTAGTTGTAGCATTATCTTTAATTTTTGCTAACCCTTTTAGTTCATAATATTGGCCCAGTATGGGCCTTTTTACAAACTGATTTTTATTAGTTTTTTTATTGGCCTAAAATTTTCCTAAATGGATAAATCAATATGTATAGTTTTTTACCTTGTGTATACATTAGTCTAGAAAAAACTGGTGGCTTATTTGATATTGATGGTACATTACCAGTTTTACTAGTTCAGTTTTTTTTATTAGTTCAATTATTATCTTTTTTATTATTTAACCCTATTCAAAGAATCTTAAAACAAAGAGAAGATGAAATAGAAAATAATTTAAAAAATGCACGAATAAGCCTCGAAGAAGTTGAAAAATTACAACAAAAGATTAAACGAATTACACAAGTAATTAGAGAACGTCATCAACTTCGAGCTAAAGAAATTGAGAGTAAAAGGCAAACTGTCCTTATACTTTCGAAAAAATATATGGAAGGTGAACTTCGTCAAACTCGTCAAACGATGGTTTTAAACTATCGGAAATCAGCGTCTCAAGCTAACGAATTAGTACCTGGTGTTGTGGATGAAATTAATAAATATTTAAAAGTTAGACCACCAATCCAACATATATAAGAAAACATTTATTTAAACATTATATAGATCAAAGGACCTTTTATATGCATGAGGCTGGATTTGGAATCAATACCGATATATTAGAAACAAATGCAATAAATATTGCACTCTTGATTGGATTATTAATCTTTTCTTTTGGAGATTCTGTTAGAACAAGTTTAAAATCCCGCCAAGACCGCATTTCTGATAATCTTGATAATGCTGCAAATAGATTAATACTTGCAAATTTTCGATACAAAGATAGTGTTGAAGCATTAGAAAAAGTAAGAGGGAAAGCTATAGAGCTTCAACGAGAAAAAATTAATGAGTTAAAAAAAACTAAAAACTCAAATTTTGCTCAATTTCAGCCTTACGTGGTTGATGAAGTAAAAGCCTTAAAAGACTTAGTATTAGGTCAATATAGATCTTTTGATCGTCAACTAATTAATAGAATATTTTCATTTTACCAAAAACACGAAAATAAAATACTAATAGGAAATCAAAAACAAACATCGGCGTTAACTCGTTGATAATTACTTCTAGAAAAATTATTGAATCGTATGGGATGCCTTGACAAAATCCAATTAAGCCAAAATTTGATTCAAAACTTTGTAAAAGCGTTCTTGTCTGTGCCTAATTCATATGATATGTATCACACAGGTTTACTTTTACGTACATTAGCCTACTCGACAGAGCAAACATTCCCAAAAGTGCAAAATGTTCCTAAACAATCTCGCACTAACTTAAATAGTAACCTAACAAAATATTCATTAAAAAATAGTATTCGTTACAAGCTTGCCCTAAAAAGAAAGGATTCCGAAGATTTTCTTGTATGGAAATTACTTTTACCATCATGGAAAACTTCCTTCACAACTGATCTTGGACCTGTTTTAGGTAAATGGTTATATGACAATTTTAAAAATAGAATGGTTTTAGCTTTAAGTTCTATTATTCCTTCTATTTTTGATAGAATTTGTCGAATTCATCGAATTAGAATCATTGATGAAATTTGCACTGTGAACGATTGGACATCAAGATTTAATAGTATTAAACTTATGGATAAGCTTTCAGATGTTCTAGATTTTACAGATGAAAACCCAGTATATTTAAACCCAAATGATCATGCTTTCTTAATACGAAAGCAAACAACAAGTCGATCTATTATTCGTGGTTACAAATGTAGAGTTGATTCAGTTGTATTTAACTTTACTACAAATCGTTTATTAGGTGGTGAACTTGTAAAACATTTTTATGAAAATTAACTAATATTAAATTTTTAAAACGGATAATTAAATAAGGGTTTTTAGGTCTTTAGGAAAAAAGTAAAACCAATAATTTGTACTCTAAATCATGACAAATGTTTTTTATGATCAACTGGACGAATTAGCTACACGATTCTCTGTACAAGATAATTTTGTTCAAGAAACGGGTACTGTAATTCAAGTTGGTGATGGGATTGCCCAAGTATATGGATTAAACTTTGTAGTTGTTGGTGAGATTTTAAATTTTAAAGTACCTTCTGCTGAAGGGGAAATTATAGGTATTGCTTTAAATTTAGAAGAATTATACACAGGGGTTGTTATTGTAAATAATTCTACAAGTATTAAAGAAGGTACAGTTGTAGAAAGAACAGGACGTGTTGCAACTGTTCCAATTGGATCTGATATGCTTGGTCGTGTACTAGATCCTCTTACAAGTCCATTAGATGGTAAAGGTCCAATAACTATTGAAACATCTCGAATGTTAGAACCTACTGTACCAGGTATCGTTGAGCGCCAATCTGTATGTGAACCTTTACAAACAGGTATTGTTGCAATTGATTCTATTATTCCTATCGGAAGAGGACAACGTGAATTAATTATTGGTGATCGTCAAACCGGGAAAACAACAATTGCTTTAGACACAATTATTAATCAGGCAACTGAAGATGTAATTTGTGTTTATGTTGCAATAGGACAAAAAGCCTCTTCTGTTGCTTCAGCAGTTCGTATATTAAGTGAAAAAGGTGCTTTGAAATATACAGTTGTAATCGCTGCAAATGCGGATTCTCCTGCCCCAATGCAATATATTGCTCCTTATGTTGGCGCAAGTATTGCTGAATACTACATGTATTCAGGACGTCACACACTTGTGGTTTATGACGATCTAAGTAAACAGGCACAAGCTTATAGACAAATGTCTTTATTACTTAGAAGACCACCAGGTCGTGAGGCTTATCCAGGTGATGTATTCTATCTTCACTCCCGTTTACTAGAAAGAGCGGCTAAGTTAAATGATACATTCGGTGGTGGTAGTATGACAGCATTACCTATTATTGAAACACAAGCAGGTGATGTTTCTGCATATATTCCTACGAACGTAATTTCAATTACGGATGGACAAATTTTTCTATCTGAAGATTTATTTAACTCAGGTATTCGACCAGCTATTAACGTAGGTATTTCTGTATCTCGTGTAGGTTCTGCTGCTCAAATTAAAGCAATGAAACAAGTCGCAGGTACACTAAAACTTGAGTTAGCTCAATTCGATGAACTTCAAGCTTTTTCACAATTTGCATCTGATTTAGATGCAGCCACTCAACGTCAGTTGTCACGAGGTCAACGTTTAAGAGAAATATTAAAACAACCTCAATATTCTCCTCTATCAGTTGAAGATCAAGTTGCTCTAATTTATACAGGAACAAAAGGATATCTTGATTCGGTTGCTATTTCGAAAGTGAAGCCATTCTTATCTAGTCTTCGTGAAAAATTAAAAGCTAGACCAGAATACTCAAAAGCGATAAGAGAAGAGAAAAAGTTGACACAAGAATTAGAAAATCTATTAAAAGAATTAATTGAACAAATAAAATCTGAATTCGTAGACTAATTTTCATTAATATATTCTAATACCCCCAAGGGAATTCGAATCCCTGTTACCTCCGTGAAAGGGAGATGTCCTAGGCCACTAGACGATGGGGGCTGTTTAAAGTATTTATATATCTTTATTTAAATAATTGTACATTAACTATTGTAAGAATGTCAAGACTTTTATTGATCAAAGATATACTATGTTGTGTCAGGAGGATTTTTTAGCCTTAATATAGATTTTATATTGATTCATGAATCTACAAGTTCTTAGCCAATTAATCGCATTAACCCTAGTTATTTTATCTGGGCCAATTGTTATTAGTGTTTTAGCTTTTAAAAAAGCTAACGCTCTTTAATTCAACTTTTTTTCAAATTAAAAATAATTAAAGGCTCTTTACATTACTAAGAGTCTTTAATTATTTTTATCCTTAATCGTAAGTCTATTCTACCAAGGTGGTGTTCTAAGTTGATACTTTATGCAATATTTAGAATTTGATGGTTTCCTAACCTTTTGCTTAGATTTATAAAACCTATCTATTATAAATTTTATTACATACAGGGCGTTCTATATCTTTTGTAATATACAGAAATTAGTACAGAAATAGATTTTTCGCATAAAATTTCACATTTTTATAGAAATTCTTATGTTTCCATCCTTTTAAAGGATTTTTTTCGTGTACAGAATTTTTTTCACCCACAGGGATTATAAAGATTTCAGTGTGGTTACTACATCTTTTTTTTTGTATACGGGGTCTAATTATAACCTCGTTTCGTGTCTTTACTATCCAACGTTTTTTACCAACTACACGATCAGATTCTACTAATTATTAATTATTAGTTTTTGAAGAAAATACCAGTCCCATTTTTTTGATTGCATCGTAGAATAATATAAATATGTAAACCGAGGATAATTCATCTGGTTTATTTTTGATTTGTTCTCTATCCGATCAAGATAACTATTGGGTTCAATTAATATATTATTGATGGAAATCCATCACAGATTAATTACCCTGGAATCCATAAAAAACCAATAACAAGGTCTTAGGGTTTTTGCAAATTTTAGTTTAGCCATAAAATTAAGTGGTTTAATATTTTTTTTTCATAATAATTTTAATAGAAATTTATAAAAAAATAAATATTAAAATTCTAATTCAAAGGATTATAGTATAGCAAAATTAAGAAAACCAAAATTAGTCTTTCCAAATTAATTAGAGATGATATAATTTTTCTTTTTAAATGTAATATTGTTATAAAAGTTAATAACATACAAAAAAATTAAGCGAGTAACGCGATTTGAACGCGCGACATTAACCTTGGCAAGGTTACGCTCTACCTCTGAGCTATACTCGCATATGAAGACTAAAGACTAAGAAAAAAAGATAAATTTTCGGGAGAAATATCAAATATCCCCCCGAAAATTTACTTTATCTTGTAGCTTTTCTTAATTGTTGAAGAGCAACTCTACCAATATTATAGATAACCCATAACGCTGCACCAATGACAGGGATAAATACAACTAGGATTCTTCCGTCCATATAGGTTTTCCTTTTTACTTATAAAATAATTTTTATAGGACTCTAAAAAATATTAAAGTAAATGTAGGAAACAAAAACTTTAATATTTTACACCAATTCAGAAAATTTTAAATTTCTTATGATAAGGTGAGTTGCCTGGGACTCGAACCCAGAACTTTTCGGTTAAAAGCCGAGTACTCTACCATTGAGTTAGCAACCCAAACCCCAAAATATTTTGGGGCTAAACCTGATTTTAGCATGAAACGGAATTCATGTCAATATTTATTTCATAGCCTAATTATTTTCCTTATTTAAGAATTTTAATGAATCATAAGAATCTAATTTTTCGTCATCAGAACTAGATTCATTTTCGTCAAAAATTTCTTCTTCTTTTTCGATTTTAGCAGCTTTTAATTTTGCTACCCATAATAATTCATTTAAAAGTTCCTGTAAACTTTGCGTGTTTTCCATTGATGGGATAAATTTTTGTATAAATTCGTCTTTTTGACCTCTTAATACAGTCTTTTCATCCTCAGTTAAAGTTGCATAAAAACTTTGATAATTTTCTAAAGCAGTTCGTAATTTTACTTCTTTCTCATAAGTTTTGGCTGCAGCATAATAATCATTCATTCTAATTAACTCATCTTTCTCTTCTTCAATGTCAGCTAATCTATCATAAAAAGGATCAATCCCATAAGGATGATTAACGGATTTCATAGCTACTAATACACAAGCTTCATCTAGAACATCAATAGCTTTGTCCGGTAAAAAGCGATTTGTAATATATCTATCTGAAAGTTCTACTGACTTAGCAAGAGCAGCGTTTGAAATAATTACATTATGAAAAGATTCAAAAGTTCTTCTAAGTCTACATAAAATTCTAATAGTTGCAGGTATTGTTGGTGGTTCAACAAGAATAGGTTGAAATCTTCTTTCTAAAGCTGCATCTTTTTGAATATACTTTTTGTATTCTTCAATTGTTGTAGCCCCAATACATCTAAATTTACCACGGGATAACACAGGCTTAAGCATATTTGCTGCATCCATCGTACCTTCTGCGGAGCCTGCCCCTACTAAAGTATGAATTTCATCAATAAATAAGATAGTATCAGGAACCTCTTGAGCGTGTTCAATTAATAATTGTAATCTTTCTTCAAATTCCCCTCTATACCTAGTCCCAGCTACCAAGGCACCTAAATCAACTGTAACTACAGTAGCATCTAAAAGTTGTTTAGGAACTTCTTCATTAACAATTTTTTGTGCTAATCCTTCAACTAATGCAGTTTTTCCAACTCCAGGTTCTCCGATAATTACTGGATTATTTTTTGTTCTTCTACATAAAACTCGTATCATTCTTTCCAATTCACGGTCACGGCCTATTAAAGGATCCAGTAATCCTAATTCTGCATCCATTGTAAGATCTTTTGTGAACCGGCTTAATTCATAAATTTCCTCGTCATGTAAATCAAAATAGAGTTTTCGTTTCATCTAAAATTTCTTTATTTATTTATATATAAGTTTGATTTATTTTTACTTCTTATTATACATGAATAAGTAGTGTATAACAAATAGCAGTTTATAAAAAAACTAACGGTTTAGTTTTAGTTTTTTTAGGCTTATTTTTTACATATTTTATTTTATATATTTTATATTCATTAAATAAAAACTTCAAATAAGACCCTATTCCAACTCCTATTAACCAATCATAACCTTTTTTATCTACAATTAAGCCTAATTTATAATTGCCGGAACAGGCAATTTTACCTTTTCTCATTATTTGGATTCTATTTGGCTGTATGTACTCCAGGAGTCTTCTATAATGGGTAATTAGCAATAAACTTTTTGTCGTTAATAAATAAGAATTTATAAACAAGTCATTTAAAAAGTAGATCAAAATTGTTTTAGATAATGCTTTTAATGCATCAACATCTAATCCAGAATCTATTTCATCTAAAATAGATAATTGACAATTAGTTATAGACATTTGTAGAATTTCATTTTTCTTTTTTTCGCCCCCGGAAAATCCTTGGTTTAAAGGTCTTGGTAAAAAGTTAGGGTCCATTTCTAAAATTTTTATATAATTTAGTATTTTATTTGCAAATTTATAATTTAACCCTACCTCTTCTTTTTTTGTATAACGTGAATAGTAAGCTACTCTTAAAAAGTCTTGATTACTTACTCCATTAACTTCGATAGGATATTGAAAAGCTAAAAATAAACCTAAACGAGCTCTTGTTTCTGGATAACAATTTAATAAATTTTTCTTTCGAAAACAAAAACTTCCATGAATAAAATCATAGGAGGGGTGACCAGCAATTGCTTTAGCAAAGGTACTTTTTCCTGATCCATTAGGCCCCATAATAATTTGTATTTCGCCTAAACCCAAGGTTAAATTAATTCCTTTAAGAATTAATAAAATATTTTTAGACTGTTGATTATTTTCACTTGTAACAATTAAGTTTTTTACGCCAAATAACGGATAATTTTTAACGACCATTTCTATAACCAAATATATTATAATAAGTATCATAATATATTTGGTTAATATATATACTATTTGGTTTCTTAAAACGACTATGTTAAACTTTTTTCAACTTTTAAGTCTAATAATTTTTCGGCTTCTAAAGCAAATTCCATAGGTAATTTACGAAATACTTCTTGACAGAAACCATTAACAATAAGTTTAATTGCCTCTTCTTCACTAATACCGCGTTGATGGAAGTAAAAAATTTGTTCTTCCCCTATTTTTGAAATTGATGCTTCATGTTCAACTTTTGCTGTTGAATTTCGAACGTTCAAATAAGGAAATGTATTTGTTTTAGATTGATGAGCAAGTAACAAAGAATCACATTGTGAATAACTTATTGACTGATCTGCTTTTCGACCAAAGTGAATTAATCCTCTATAAGTATTTTTTGAATGTCCAGCTGAAATACCTTTTGAAAGAATTCTACTTTTTGTATTTGGTCCTAAATGAATCATCTTTGTCCCTGTATCAGCTTGTTGATAGTTACTTGTTAAAGCTATTGAATAGAATTCGCCTTGTGATTCTTCACCAACTAATACACAACTAGGGTATTTCCAAGTAATTGCAGATCCTGTTTCTACTTGTGTCCATGAGATTTTTGATTGATTTCCTAAGCAAAGTCCTCTTTTTGTAACAAAGTTATAAACACCACCTTTTCCTTTTTTATCTCCAGCATACCAGTTTTGTACAGTTGAATACTTTATATTTGATTTTTCATGAGCAATTAATTCAACTACAGCTGCATGTAATTGATTATTATCATATTTTGGTGCAGTACAACCTTCAAGGTAACTTACATAACTTCCTGATTCTGCTATTATTAAAGTTCTTTCAAATTGACCCGATTCTTGATCGTTTATCCTAAAATATGTTGATAATTCTATCGGTGATTGTAAGTTTTTTGGTATATATGCAAATGAACCGTCAGTAAAAACTGCTGAATTTAGAGTAACATAATAATTGTCATTAACCGGTACAACACTTCCTAAATATTTTAAAACTATGCTTGGATATTTTCGAATAGCTTCCGAAATGGGACAAAAAATAATGCCTAATTTTAATAATTCACGTTTAAAGGTTGTAAAAATAGAAACACTGTCAAAGACTGCATCAACTGCAACATTTCCAAGTCTTTTTTGTTCATCTAATGGAATTCCTAATCTTTCAAATGTTTCTTTAAGTTCAGGATCAATTTCATCAATACTAGAGAATTTTTCTTTTTTTTTTGGTTTAGAAAAATAACGAATTGTTTTTAAATCAATTGGAGGAATATCCCAATTCAGACCAACTAGGACCTGGTGTGCCGATGTTACCCATAATCTTTTCCGCGGCTAATAATCTATAGTATGTAACGTCGGGGTTTTCACCTGCATTGTCTGCATTCCATTTGATATAATCTGTAATTGACCATGTTGCAGACTCGCGTGCAATCTCGTCCATTTCTACCCAAGTTTTAAAACCAGGTGTATAGACACTAGGTTGTAAAGGTTGTACACACCTTTCTTTGATAAGTGGAGAAGAATTAAGCAATACAAGTATTTTGTTTTTACTGTTTCTAAATTGTTTAAGTCTTAATTTTTTCATAAATTTTGTTCTCGAAGGTAGATTATAAAAATTTAATTTACGTTATTATACTATATATTTTTTTATTATAACCTAAATTTAAAAGTTGATTTCTGATAAATTATGAGCAGAGAGGGGCTCGAACCCTCATCCTATAAGGGTCACATTTTGAATGTGATATGTCTACCAATTTCATCATCTGCTCTATTCTTTTAATTTTATTTAAAAAAAATTTTGATATAATCATTTCTGATAAAGAATTTTTAAATTAAAACTTTTAGAATGGAAACAAAAGCAATAGAAGTGTTTTTTACAACTGCTACTTTTTATGGACTAGTTATTTCAACTTTAAGTAGCTGGTCAAATTTATTTTTTTTACAGTCCAAATTTTGGTCTATGATATCTAAAGTTGTCAGTATTTTTTCTACTTCATCAATAATCCTCTTATTAGTTACTAGATGGAGTTATGGAAAATATTTTCCTTTAAGTAATCTTTATGAGTCTATCCTATTTCTATCAGCAATACTATTAATTTGTCAACAACTTGCAGAAATTAAATTATCCACAAGGTTAATCAGATGTCTTAATCTTCCGTTAGTTTTATGCCTTTATTGGTTTGGTATTTCTGGATTACCTAAAGAAATGAGAACTGTAACTGGACTTGCCCCATCACTACAATCAAATTGGCTAATGATGCATGTTAGTGTTATGATGGTAAGTTATGGAACTTTAATTTTAGGCTCACTTCTTTCATTATTATTTTTATTATTAAATATAATTTTATTAAAGACAGAAAATTCATCTTCAATGAATTCTTTTTATTCTTCCGAGCAAAATCAAAATTTCCAACTAACTAATATTCAACAATCATTACAAACTTCTTTACTAAAAGTTATCGATACTTGGAGTTATAGATTGATTGGTTTAGGATTCCCATTTTTAACTTTAGGAATCATATCTGGAGCGGTGTGGGCTAATGAAGCTTGGGGAGCTTATTGGAGTTGGGATCCTAAAGAAAGTTGGGCCCTAATTACATGGCTTACTTTTGCTATTTATCTTCATGCAAGATTAATAAAAGGATGGACTGGCAAAAAGGCAGCAATAATAGGAGGAATTGGATTTATTATTATATGGATTTGTTATTTAGGAGTAAATTTCCTTGGTAAAGGTTTACATAGTTACGGTTGGATAAGTTAATAATAAGTTATATTTACCCATAAATTTTTCAGGTTAACTACTTAACTTTAAACTAAAGTAGTTAACCTGAAAAACCTAACTAACTTTTCTTCTTTATAAAAGATCTCAAAATTTGATCATCTAATTTAATTAATGATTGATATAATTCTAAAGCTGCTGGTAGCAAATTAAATCTTATTTCAATATAATCCCCTATTTTAGATCCTTTTATCTCATAAGTTAAATTTCTCTTACCGCGATAACGTACGTGAATTTTTGAACCTCCCCATTCTCTAATTGTATTTGCATAATAATATGCTAAAAATCTAAGTTGTTTAGGTGAGTAATCTGATGAAAATATTAAAAGAGATTCATATCTAGATGAAGCATTTTTCATACATTTATTATGTGTTTTATAAAGTAAAATTTATTTTTTTATAAGTTTTTGATGTCAAGGTTAAATAGATTTAAAAGATCGTAATCAAAACGAAGTTTTGAACGATTAGTTAAACCTCCAATTTTTAGATTTTTTAGTTGTTTTATTATCCAAATCCTTGAGTATGACAGATAACTTATAAAGGTGCTAATAATTAAAAATCCAAAACCTATTGATAAGATAGATTCTCCTGGATCACGTTTTATTTGTAGACCGGTACAACTTAGTAAATCGACAATACTTGTAGTCCTATTTGACTTTGAGAATAAATTTTGGCCAAATTCTAAATAAATCGATTGATCCTTATTTGAAATCCTAGCAATAAAATCTCCTCTCATTGTTTCAAAGAAAATCGATAAGCCTTCATTTGAAATAGGTAACCAACTTATCCATAAACGTTTTTGTGAAGTTGATATAGAAGTAACGGGTACTTGATATAAAATTTTGTTAATTTCATATTTTAGTCCTATAACATCCCAATCTGTTTGATACCATACTAAACCATTTTGAACAAAAGGATGATTTACTGATAAAGTAAATTGATTAATTTCTTTTCCTTTTGCGTCTAAACTAGAAAGATTACTATAAAATTGATGAATTAATCCCTTTATATGACTAACCCAAAAGTCATTTATCCGTATTGGATAAAGAGGTAAATTCTCTAAAATATGATCAGTAGGAAGATTTTGAAGATATGTAATTTCTCCCTTCGGAATAAATTCTTGAGCTAAGAATCCTTCAAAAGCTGAAATTAGTGAACCAATTAAAATTAAAACCATACTTAAATGGACAAAAATAGGTCCTAATCTTCCAGCAAATCCTTTTGATGCATAAACTGATTTTGATTTTTGAAAAACTATATAGTCTTTTTTCGATAAGCTTGAGATTAAATAAGGAAACCAATTATATGGAACAATAAAGGATCCGTCTAAAGATTCAGTCGATAAAAACTTTTTTAAAAAACTAAGCCCTCGACAAAAATCAAAAGATGGTAATTGTTGACTAAATGTACAACTTAAAAGACTTAAAGCTAAGAAAAAGTTTAGTATAAAGAATCCAAAATTATTAAATATATTAGAAAAGTTAAATAATTTTGAACTTAATAAAAAATCATTTTTGTTTAGTAAGATAGTATTGCCTGTTTGTTCCACGACAGAACCAACAACACTACAGACTATAATGGCAAATAGTAGAAAAATTGCAACTTTTATATTGGCTAACCATCGGATAAAAAAACTCATAAATTATAATTATTAGCTTTCAGCTACTGTTAAAGTTTCATTAGAGCCCAATCGAATACGTCCCGATCTTGCCCATAATTGGAGGCGCTGGATTGCTTCTTGATTTAATTTGGCTAGAGGAATACAATTATCAATTTCATTTATGATATCTCGAGTTTCAAATTCTCGATTTTCTGAAAAAGCTTGATACATTGCTTCAACAATTAGTTGTTTTATTTCTGCACCTGAAAAATAAGGTGTTAAACGACTTAAATCACTTATATTATAAGTATGCCAACTTTGTGGTCTAAATTTTTTTAAATGAACTTCAAAAATACTCCTTCTCTCATTTTTTGTAGGTAAATCTAAGAAAAAGATTTCATCAAACCTACCCTTCCTAATAAATTCTAATTGTAAACTTTCTAAATTATTCGCTGTAGCAACTACAAAAACAAAAGCTTTTTTTTCTGCTAACCATGTTAATAAAGTACTAATAACACGGTTGGAAGTTCCACTATCACCGTTTTGATTATAAGATGATAAGCTTTTTTCAATTTCATCAATCCATAACACACAAGGAGATAGTGCCTCAGTAATTTCTATCATTTCTCTAATTCTTCTTTCTGATTCTCCTACAATTCCACCAAATAATCGCCCTGAATCCAGTCGAAGAAGAGGCAAAAACCAATCATTGGCTATTGCTTTTGCTGTCATTGATTTTCCAGTTCCTTGAACACCAACAAGTAATATCCCTCGAGGAATAGGAAGTCCGTAATTTTTAGCAGATTCTGTAAAATGCAAACGTCTTTTAAATAACCAAGATTTTAGGCCTTCTAAACCACCTATATTATTTAAACTTTCTGATGTTCTCCAAAATTCTAAAACTTGACTTTGAGAAATTTTTTGTCGCTTTTCTTCAAGGATTAAATCTACAGTTGAAACACTTATTTTTTTATCTAAGTTAATTGCTTTAGAGATTAAATATCGTATTTTTTCTAATGATATACCTTGACAAGAGCTTACTAGTAAGTCAAATGTGTTTTGATCTAATTTTTGATCTAAGCTTTTTATTAGTCGGCTAAGTTCTTTTTCAATTTCTAAAATTGTAGGGAGAGAAAATTCTAAAAAAACAAATTTATCAATAATTTCAATAGGGACATCTCTTTGATTATTAATAAAAATGATTGTCTTAGGTTGACTTCTTAAGGCAGGAATTAAATTTTTTAATTCACGTGAAATTGATAAATCTGAAAAGAAATTCGAGTAATCTTTAAAAATAAATAAAGAGGGTAGTAAAGGAAAAGCTTTTCTAATTCTAGACAAAGCTTCAAAAGGATTTCGTCTAAAAGTTTCATTACCCAAAACAGGATTAAATCCATTAACAAAATCCCATGAATAAACAAACCTACTTAATGAAAAGATCGTTAATTTACGAATAGTATATTCTACACGTTCCTCTTCCGAGCTAATTATATAAATAAGAGGAGATTTTGTTTTTATTAATAAAAGTAACTCTTCCTCAAAGGTCATTTTTTTTTATCTCATTAAAAAATTAATACTACTTGTGTTTTGGTTTTGCTAATTTTGTTCTATTTTTTTTACGTCTAGCATTAATTATATTTTGTCCATTTTTTGTTTTCATTCTTGCTCTAAAACCAGATTTTTTTAGAGATTTTCTATTAGTTCCTTCTAATGTTCTTTTTGTCATAGTAACTTAATTTATTTGTATAATTTTTAAAAAGTAATAAAATTATTTTTCTAATAATTTTTTAATATTTTATCATAAACTTAAATTCCCAAATAGATTTTATTAATTTCGATGGAATTTATAAGGCTATTTACTATTAAACTTTGAATTTCTGTTATTAAATCATAAAATTCTTTTGAACATAATCTTCCATATTGAATTAAAGGATCCCGTTGAGCATAAGCTTGTAGACCAATAGTATCTCTACTTAGCGCAATCCTTTCTCCAAATTCCATCCATTTTTCATCCATCATTTCTAAAATCAATTTTTTACAAATTTCTAAAAAATGGACAGTCACATATTGATTATATGTAATTATTGAAGATGATGAAAGTAATGCTGCTAAATAAATAAAAGAAGAAACCTTTTTTTTATTTAAACTATATTTTTTTATTCCGAGAGAATAAAAAGAGAGATTCGGTTTTGAATCGTAAGGATATAGAAGACTAAAAGAAGCTAAGTTAGTTAGTATATTCAAAGGATTTTTATATTCAAGAAGACATTCTCGAAAGATAAAATATAATTTTTGATAATACTCATATATATCGTCAAATGCAGCACTTGATTTACGATTTTCATAAAGAAATTTTTCAACTCTAAGCTGAAGACTATCGAACGTAGTAGTAATAGCGATTAAATCAGTTCCGGAAAATGCTTCTAAGTTATCTCGACCCATGAAAGGTAAAAATAAATTTGGATCATAACGTTTTACCAAATCATCTTCTAAGCTTAGGAAAAATCTGGATTCCCCTGGATCACCTTGTCTTCCAGCTCTTCCTCGTAATTGATTATCTATTCTACGCGATTCATGGCGTGATGTACCTAAAATTAACAAACCTCCTAAATCGCATGTGAGTTGTTTTCCCTTTTCCCATTCTTTAGAACATTCTTTCAATAGTAAAATATAAAGATCACGAATTCTGATATCAAGTGCAGTTTGAGGTGTGTAAGATTCAATATCATTAACATCTTGTAAATAACTTTGAATTAATTCTGGTGGAAAATCTATCAACAATTTTTGCAAATCTGATAATACAAAGCTTATTTTTCCAAAGTTTAGAGAAAAATGTATATCTATTGGACTAGAGTTTACTATCTGATAAATAATTTGTTTAACTAAATCATTGACAATATATTTCAAATTTCCCCCTAATATTATATCTGTTCCACGTCCTGCCATGTTTGTTGCAATGGTAAGGGAATCCAATGCACCAGATTGGGCTATGGTTTCTGCTTCAGATTCTGAGTTTTCTGGTTTAGCGTTCAAAAGTTGACAGTTTTCTATTCCTAAATCTTTTAACATTTCAGTAATAATTTCAGAGTCTTCAATGGTTGTTGTTCCAACTAAAACAGGTCTACTCAATTGATTTGCCATTTGAATTGTTTCAATTAAAGCTTTAAATTTCGCTTTTTTGGTTTCATAGATCTTGTCTGGGAAATCTTTTCTTTTAATAGGTTTTCTTGTTGGAATGATCATAACCTCTAGACCATAAAACTCTTTAAATTCTTGTTCCGATGTCTTGGCTGTACCAGTCATACCCGATAATTTTCTATAAAGGGAAAAGAACTTTGGATAGGTAATAGAATTTAAAGTTTGGCTTTCTGAGCTAATTTTTACATTCTCTTTACATTCAATTGCTTGATGTAAGCCATCTGACCATTTTCTGTCTTTTGCTATCCTACCTGTAAATTTATCAATAATTTGAACCTGCCCATTTTGAATTATGTAATCCTGATCACGATGATAAAAAAGTAATGCTCTTAGAGAATTTTCAACAAAAGCAAGCCAAGGGTTTTTTGGATCGTATAAATCGTCAGTTTGAAAAACTTCTGCTAAAAAATTATAGCCATTTTCAGTTAAACTAGCTTGTTTTGTTCGATATTTAGGAATAAAATGTCGATTTGGGACTAATTGTTTAGCTACCCACAAAGCTTTAGGATATTTATCTGAATTAAAAGGTCTAGGGGTAGAAAGAATTAAAGGAGTTTGAGCTTCATCAATTAAGACCGAATCAACTTCATCGATTAAGCAATAGTTAAATGAACGTAATACACGATTTTTTAATGAATCTGTCATTAAATCTCGTAAGTAATCAAAACCAAGTTCTGTATTAGTAGTATACGTAATGTCACAAGCATAATTAAATTGTCTTTCAATAGTTTCCATATTTTCTCTTATTAACCCTACTTTAAATCCAAGGCTTTGATAAATTATCTGTAATAATTCTTTATCCCGTTTAGCTAGATATTCGTTAACAGTTACTATATGGACACCATTACCACTTAAAGCTTGGAAACATGCAGGAAGAGTTGCTACTAAGGTTTTCCCCTCACCTGTTTTCATTTCTGCTATCTTTCCATCGTTCAGTATTAATCCACCTAATAATTGCGTGTCGAAATGTCTTAATCCTAATTTACGTGATGCCATTTCTCTAGTTAAACTAAAACTCTCGGCAATAAGGGGTGTATTTGATTTTGAATTTAAAAAAGCTTTTTTTAATCTTTTAACTTTATCTCTTATTTCTGAATCAGAAAGATTCGTTGTCTGGCTTTCTAAAGAATTTATTTGATCTAAAATTTCAAAGTAAAAAGATGAGATTTGCACTGGTCGAAAGATACTATTTAGGTCAATTGGAAGTTTCATAGATAGAATTCTATTTTAAATTTTTCTCTAATTAAAAAATAAAAATGATAAGATTGGCGCTAATTAAGATAAAATATCTTAAAGAATTTATATTAGGTTTATTCTTAATATTTAATATAATATTTGTATTATTATAATGCTATACATTGCAAAAAATTTATCAACATGCTTCGATTTGTAAAGGATGATTCTTAACATAATCATTTGTATAAACTATCACGAGTAAAACATTGTTAGAAAAATCTATGTTTTAAGTGAAAATCGAATAAGTAGAGTTTAAAAAGGATTAACAACCAAATTTAATGAAAAAGATTTATAATAACTATACTATAAAAAAATAAATTCAAGGTTATGTCAGACAAAAATAACTTTAAAAATAATGAAAATTTTGCTCCAATCCAAGAAAATTTTGAAGAAAGTGCGGATACACTTATGGATACAAACCACTCTAATAAAAAAGAAGTTAATGATCCTAATTTTAACTCTACTAAGAGAAAAAGTTTAAAATTAAGAAAAATTTTTAATAAAGTGCGACCTTTTTTACGAATAAAAATTTCTTCTATAAAAAAACGTATAAGACAAAAATTACGTTTTTTAAGAAAATCTTCCGATAAAAAAATAAAAAGGTTAGATTTAAAAAGAAGTTTTGCTAAAGTAAAAAATCGGTTAACAAGAAAAAATACTTTATTACGTATTAAAGAATCAAAAGAAAGATTTCTAAAAATTAAAGGCTTCTCTTCAAAACAAATAAATCTCCTTATTACTCGGTCAAGAAAACTTTTTTATAAAAGTCAAGAGCAACTAATACAAAAAAGGTTAATGTTTAGAAAAATCCTTTTCTATATCAAAATGCTTCGCGAGGCAGGCAAGTCTAAAATTTATCGAAGTTTTTCAGAGTTAGAACTAGTATATCTTAGAACTAAAAAAAATATTTATACTAGGATACAAAAACGTTATATAAGAGTTAAATATCAATTAGATTTTATTCTTTCCAATTCAAATAGCTTTCAAAGTTTTAAGAATAAAATTATTAGAATTAAGTTACATTTATTTTATTTAAGCGAACCGATTGTCATTAATTTAAGCAAAAAAACTAAAGAATTTATTATTCCTTTAAGCAAAAAGATTGAAGAGTTTATCATTAACTTAGACAAAAAGATTGAAGAGTTTATCATTAATTTGAATTATGATCATGAAAAAACTAAAGAATATGTAAAACGAATTCTTTTTGTATTTGGAATGTATTCTTTACCCTTTTTACTTTTAATAAAATCATTTTATGCTTGTCTTATCAAATGTGCACAACGCGGTGTTACTAGGTTCGATTGGCTTATCCCTGACGATCATTTAAAACTTATTTTAAGTGATTTTTCGGCAGGAGCAAATTATGTGCCACTACGCTATATACCAAAGTTTCTGCAATCTATAGAAACAGATTTTTATATCTTTTTAAGTTATTATACCTTATTTGGTACAAGTAAATTTTCTATTAACAAAGAATTAATATATCATGGAGTAATATGTGTAGCTCATTTAATACCTTATGCGTCGATGAGCTTAGCATTTGGTATTATCATTAGCTTCCTAGAAGTTTACATTATGTTTTTAAAACTTTCTTTTTACATGTTTGTATTAAGAAACGTAAAATCTAAAAAAGTTAATAAAAATTATTATAAAAATTATTATAAACCTCGTAAAGCATGGACTAATCGACTTTTAAGAAGAAAGTATAGCCCATCTTATACTGAATTAAATATTTATGGAATCTGTGGTTTAAACAGGCTTATTAGACAAGTAAAGAACAATACTGAAATTTTTGTTATTTCTAATATTTTCGCACCAGTCTCTTTAATCGTTATTATTACTTTACTATATAATTGTTGTTATTATATTATTTATAATAAGCGACCTTTTATTCCTGTTATGACTAATTTTGCTAACAGATTAAGACCTAATATTAGAAAGGATGAATAAAAGTGACTATATGAATAATTTGATCAAAAAAAAACTAAAGGAAACTTAATTTTATGATGTATTATTATTTTGCCCTTGCAACAAAAGAATTTTGGTATGAAATAGAACCTGTTGAAGAAGTTTTACGTGAAAGAACTCATTATTACATAAGTAATAAAAAACAAATAGATTTTTGGATACTTGAAGATCCTGCTTTTTTAAATGCATGTTGGGATGAATTAGAATCAATGAGTTTAGGTAAAAAATCATCGAAAGAATTAGCTGCAATTGTATCTACAGATCTTGATTTTATTTATTGGATTAAACTAAGATACCAAAATATCATTTGTGGTTGGTATACTGGGCCCACTGAAGAAGTTCCTGAACCTTTAGCTTTTAACAGTATACCTTAAAAACTAAACAATTTATGACAAACATTTACAGTATTATTGAAAGTTTCGGTCGTCAATTTTGGGTGGAACCTACACAGTTTCAAGAATTTCAAAATTTCAAACTGTATAATCCTCCAAAAAATGATCGACTCTTGAAATCTATATATTCACACAATCCCTTACGAGCAAATATTATTTTTTTTAACAAAGTAATGTTTGTTATGGATGAATTAAGTAAGTATAAGACTTATTTAGGATTCCCCATTCTAACAGGTTTCCGTATTGAAGCAAGTCTATTACCTGGGATTTTTAAAAAATCAAAACTTTTTGTTTTTAAAATGAGATCTAAAAAAAAGTTTAGGAGAAAACTCGGGTGTAGAATTTCTTCCAGGAGAATACGATTTGATAATATTTCACAATCTCTGGGCTGCTATATATCTGAAAAATCAGTAAAATTAGAGATTTTGGGAAATAATTAAAAGTTATATTAAATAAAAAAATAAATTAGAAAATATTTTATATGGCACATAAGAAAGGAGCGGGAAGCACAAAAAATGGTCGAGACTCAAATGCAAAAAGATTAGGTGTAAAAGCTATAGGAAATCAATTTGTTACAATCGGTCAAATTATTGTTCGTCAAAGAGGATACTCGGTTCAGGCGGGCTTAAACGTAGGTATTGGTAAGGACTATACTTTATATGCTTTAAAAGATGGTTATGTTTGTTTTAGCAATGTTTCAAAAAGCAAAAAGCAAGTTTGTATAGATC